CAGTACGAGCTGAAAGGCTCTCATACTGTTTGGAGGGCAGGGGCATAGATGCCAAACCTGACCCCTATCTATCGTCGTAGAAGCTGTTCCTTTGAAAGATTATGGTTCTCGGGTATCCAATCAATTAATCCTCCAAACCAACTAAACCGGGGAAGCTGAAGCGGAAATGAAATTGTAGGGTGAGGGAAGGGGGAAGCTCAAGGAAGGCTTCGCTCGCTCAATTCGCTCTAACGCTCGTTTAGTACACAGCGAGTGGAGGGCGTAGCAACAGCGCCTTATTGAAGTAGGGCTTAACAGCGCCTTACTACACGAGCTCGTAAGTCAAGCACGGAACGAGCCTTGTCTACGAAGCTTCGCTTCCTCGTCTTGCTTGCTTCTGGCGAAGCTTGACGCGCACTATAACATAGACATTCTGGTATGGTAGGAAGACTCCTTTTAAGGCCATAGGAGCGATAGCGAAGCCAAGCCGTCAAATCAAAAGGCGAGCAGTCCTTATAGCAATAGCAAACCAAACGGCCAACTTATAGCCCTCTTTTTTCTTATTTAGTCGCTACTGAAGTCCCAAAGTCGACCGTTCCATGAGACGTCCTTCACCCCAACCTGCGGCCTTCTCTTCTCGTTCTGTCTTTCCGTTTTACTTCTAGGCGCAAGAAGTGCAAATAAACGTACGGTTCGTAAGTAGGAAGTCAAGGTTCTGAAAGAAAGTAGGCTTTTTTTCATTTTCGCTAGCACTCTTTAGGTAAGCACTCGTTCCCGGCTTTCAGTCTGCAAGCGTCTAGTAAGCGTCTCGTCGTATAATGTGTACTTTTGCGTTTACCGTTCAAGCAGGCGTTCTTCGTTCCTTTTTTTTTGAAGTCTACGTGTAAGTTCCGAAGTTCCCGTGGAGTCAAGGTCGGAGAAAGAAGTTCGTCTTTCAAGTGTCTCGTAATGTATTTAACCAGAAAATCGATTATGCTCCTGCGGAAGTCTCTACTCGTTACGGAATTTTAGGTGTCCAAGTGTGAATCTTTCTAAAGTTGGATAAATTACCAATGGAAAGCCGAAATCCATATCCCTCTCTATGGAGAATAGTCTTTTATGCGTTAGGTCTTCGTAAGTTCATAGTTCGATTGCGTTTAGTTCGATGGCTCGTTTTTGAAAATTTTCTTAAATACGTTCTTCAGGGTTGCGAAAAACAGTCCCACAAAAAAAGGATTATTTTCAGCAGTTGGGAAGACAAGTTTATACTTATTTATCGAATTCCATTTCTTCCTGCCGCACCCCAATTCTTTCCCAGCAGTCGAAGATTGATATGATATCTTGAATCCAGCAAAGCCCCCTACTAGTAAAAAGGGAAAACTCCAGGATTGGTGTAGCTAAGTAAGGCAGCAAGCGTGGGATCGGACAACCAACATTTAAGTCGATCAGTGGATAATATTGGGGCCCAGGGAGAGATTGCTAAAAGAAGGGACCAAGGGCGGGCGTATGAGCAAGCAGCATAAAAGCTAGAAAAAGGCATCCGAACTAGGAGCAGGGATGAGAGAGGCCAGAGCACAGCCAGTGGCTGAGATAAATGCAGAGCCGGGACAAGTAGCTTCTTCACCTGTAGCAAGGCCGGAGCATAGGTAGGTTTGGGAGTAGCGGATTGAGTAATAATAGTAGTTAGCTTTGTTTATTCTGGACCAAGGAGTAGGTTATGAAATAAAAGATGCATTTCGAGATCTATGGCTTTTCAGGAGAGAGAAAGAAGCTGTTCGCGCTATCCCTCGTGACGAGTGAGGAAGAAAGCATCTGTGACAGGAGAAGAAAGCTATCCATTGTTCTATCCCTCTGGAGAGTGAAGAAAGCTATTACTGTTCTCAAGAGATATAACAAATATAAATATCAATAGAAGAAAGCGAACCGGTTCTCTATCAATATATTGAAACCCGGGAAACCTATTAAAAAAAGCAACGGTTCTAGCTATGAGTGAAGTGGCCCACGGGTGTGGGACACGAACGGATATAACTGTCTATCAATGCGTAAGACTTCTTCTTATTTCCTCCTTACTGAAGTCAAAAAGTCAACAGGAGTGTTAACGATGGAAAGGAAAGGGTGTTTGAGCGCTTTCACTAAGTGTAACGTTCACTCGTTCACTTTCCGACTGTTGGTAGAGCGCCATTCGCCCTAGCCCTTATTGTTGTAAGCGCCCTTCCGTCTGCCTCTTTCGATGTCTTCGCTATCGAGTCTTTCAGGTCTAGTCTCCTTTGCCTATGTTGTTTTCCTTCCGATTCGCTTTGCTTCTAGCCTATTTATTGGGTGGGTCTCCTATTCCTTCTCGGGGTCCATCCCGTAAGCATTCGAATCGGTCTAGCCCTTCCATCAGTTCAATGCCCTTCGAAACAGTCCTCACCCGAAGCAAGCCCTTCCTTCTCTTCCTACAACACCTTTCAAAGGGGCAAGCTTGAATTGGCTGGCTCGTGCACATACACATGGAACTTCTTACCGCCATGGAGGGTTCTGGATCTAATAAGCAGAAATTCTGGGCTCCGAAGAAAGCGGGGTTGCCTAAGAAAGCACATCAAAAATGAGTGCTAGCCATCTAGTTTCAGTCCTTTTTAAAACACAATAGCAGTCCTATCCTAAGGCTTTCTATGTTTTTGTTATCGATCCAAGCCGAGTCAATGTCTATACGAACGGTCCATTTGGTGCACTCACTCCCTTTATTTACTATTGGGATATAGATGCAAAGAACCCTCTCGCCGGCCGATCTTCGTCTCCTCCTTTTGTCCAATGATTCCTTCTAACAGGGCATTCGTGAACAAGCCGCCCTTCTTTCCCAAGCGATTCAGTTCTGTCTGTGGGTATATCTTCTTCTAGTTCATGTGCAGCCTACTCGTGAACAAGCCCTGCTAACAGCTCTTTGTCCGATTCTATTCCTATTTCCTGCTCGATGAGGATCATAACTCGATCCGGGAATATCAATATCAAAGGTCTTCGCTCCTGTCTTGTGATTCACTGTGCATCTGAGATGAATGAAAGAGGGGAATTTGGGATTCAAAAGTTTCTATTCTATATTCCAAGGTGCGAAGGGCAAAGGAGACAGAGGAAAGAAAAAGCTGCTTGAGAATGACGCTCTTTCTTACCGGAAGTGACATAGTTATAGTAATAGTACAAGCAGGAAAGGAGTCAATAGACTGTTACCCTGCAAGATCCTATGAATCAAGTAAGGAGAGAGATTAAGCTATTCGAACTTTCGGCACATCAAGGCTTCGAAACGAAGGGAGGGGTTTGAATCCGCGAGTGCTAATTCGGCAACTGCATACGAAAATCAGTTCTTACTGCAAAGCTAATACAATAAAGGAAGGTGCGGGGAATGGTTCTGGTCTCTTGCCCAAGAAAGGGCTATGCGCAATAGGGAGAGCTCTTTCCGGCAAATGTGCTGCTGATTCAATAGCAGGGGATGCGAAAACCGCTGGGATAAGGTCGAAGACTGAAGATCTTGCCATCTGTCAGTTGGATTCTCGACCAGCCTTTTCTTGTCTAAGACAACTTTTATTATCATAAAGGAAAGAACAGAACAAGACGGATTCTAATAGTTCTTTTCTTGATCACAATGAACCTCCGAAAAATATATATGTGGAGGACGAAGGGAAGCTGGGTTCCTACATTCTGCTCTCAAAGGCATTCCATTTTAAGTATTATTATTCTTTATACAGTTGGGTGGTAAAACATAATATCGTCATCCTCGTTGACAACATGAATTCGTACGCAAGATACCGAATTGGATTCCTAATTCATAGATTGGAATTGATGAATCAAAGACGCAGTAGGAGTAGGGAAAATATCCAAAGTACGTTCACCAGTCACCAGATAGAGGGAACTTTTCTATTCATCCAATCCAGGTCGATACGGGGTCCCTACTGGCGGATGCCAAGGACCAGTCGTAGCATCAGTAGCGGCATTTTCTTTTATTTTCTATTCCCTCTCTTTCGCTTCTCTTTCTTTTTCAATTCTCACCATCGGGTGGGTCTTGCAGTCAAGCCTTTCTTTGCACTCGAGGGCCAATCTCCGCTTGAAACCTATCAAAAAGGACTAAGGAAGCGAATCCAAGCCCTTTGGTTCTTAATTCAATCTGCACCTATTCCTGAGCCGGTAACCGGAACAAGCAGCAGCGTAAGAGGGGGCGGTTAAGCAATATCCGATTTAGTGGGGCAGGAGGCTCCCCATGAGGCAGAGAAGAATGTTTTGCTAATCCGAGTGCTCGGCAAATCAACCCAAATCATTCATTTTTTATATAAAGAGACTTGAAGCTTATCCATCTTGGGCTGGGCTCCTAATCTTTCTTTTATACCAGGTATTCATTAAAGCCTACGATTACCAAGAGTCTCATTCAGTGCTTTCGGACTTAGTCCTTCAATCACCCTCGGACGCTCACACTGTGTCGTTGACACGTATGATTCAGTTACGCTTGTTGAAACTTATGAGTATAGTAAATTAAAAGAACGAGTTAACGTCAATGTCCGTGGGTGGTCTCTTCACTGCAAGCTTTTTCTGCTAATGGAAATGTAGAGAAATCCACCCTTACGAATAAACTACCAGCTTCGCCCCTCGTGCGGCAGTCTGCCCCTGTTGAGGCTCACTTCGTTCCTTTACGAGCCAACCATATTTCTCAGCCAGAGAAAAGTCGACAGACCTCTTTGTAACCTACATCGCCCCTAAAAACAAAAAAGAAAAATGGTTCTAAGCAGATAAAAATCAAACGAATAACGTAGAGTTAGAACAGATCTACGGACTCTTGCTGCGGAGCTAGCATTCACGACAAGAGAAAGAGTAGGCTTAGAGGAGACGTTTTGATTTGTCTTTCTTGGGTGATTCTCCCCCAAGCGTACTAAAGGGTGGTGCGTAAAATCAAGTAAGTCTAATATGCTTAGCACAAGCCGATCTAGGATGGGATGGTCATTTCGGTCTCATTCCGCTCCTTGACGAGAAGACACACTATCGATCGAAGCTTTAATGCGCTTGAGCTTTTCTTCAGAAGCCGTATGGAGATGAAGCAGTTCTCGTAAGCCTTGTTTGGAATGGAAAGGCCATTCCTAGGTTTGAATATAGAAACTATCGCCTTTGGTGCTTGGGACACCGAGTGAGACCCGACATTTTTCTTTTAAGATATCCTATTCCGGAAGATCTAGCCCATTCTTTCACTGCTTGGGGATCGTCGATAAGCCTAGGCCTCAGTCAGGTAGGCTTATTTTGGAGTGAGTAAGCAGCCAGCCTAAGGCTGTCCTGAGACCGCTTCGCTGTTATGCCTTCTTTACATACGACTGACAGGGCCCAGAAAGGCACAACCGAGGTGAAATGCTTATGCTTAAGCCATCCACTACTCCGGTATATTCTGTCTATGAGTTGGAAAGTTCTGCCTCCTCAATGGAATCAATCCATCCTTTCTCATCCGCCCGGGCTACCTCCGGAAACGAACGGTAGGGATCTTTCTTTTCTTTTTAGTCACGATCAGAAGATAGTAGAGCTGGTTATAGAATTATCTTCTTCCTCATCAACCTATAGCCCTGTCTGAAATCAAAGCTAGGGTTACGGAAGGGTAGAACTTGACTTCTTCCTTTGCTTAGGGAATAGGTTGGGTTAAGTATGGGGGTACGGCTGAACCGGAAGGAGATATCTAAGAAAAGCCTTCGATAAGGAGCTCGTCTGTGATCGAAGTTCACCGACAGAGATGAGGTCAGGTGCTCCCGGGATGGGTAACATAAAGGAGAGAGGGGCGACAGCCGCGAGGCACTTTTGCTTTGATTTTCTTGTTTCGGGAGATGGGCTTTCGTATTAGTTGGGTTTGATTCTACCGAGGCAATGTTCAGGAAATTGGGCTTCCTTTCTCGACAGGGTCAACCGGCTGAACCCGGCTGAGCAGGAAGGCGAGAGCCAGAGATAGAGTGGCTACAGAAGCGAGGATGGGAATCTTCTACTTCTTCTTGAATCATAGTAGTTTTACTGGTATGTGAATTCGTTTTAGGGGTCTAAAGTATGCTAAGTCTCCATCAAAAGGATTGATTTGATCTTATTTGTTTTCCTTCCCAATTCAATTAGAAAAGAAAGAACCTTTCTTGTACTGAGACCATTATACTAGCATAACTATACCTGTGATCTTGGCTTGATTGGTTGAAAAGAAAAAGCCAACACATCTTCGAGGTGAGAAGATATGTGACTATTCAGCTTTTCTGTCAGCGAGAGGCCACCCATCGGGTGTCCTTATATAATAAAAGTATACCTCTTTTCTTCTATACAGGCTTTGCCGGTGCAAAAAGTCCCTGAGCGGAGCTCCCTCTTGTCGAAGAGTTTGGGATTGAAGAAAGTTCAAGTCTGTGTTCTAGCACATAGATAGTCATACCCTTTTATTTTAGGGGGTTTCACTAGAAGAGTTAAAGAGATATCCATAAAATAAGAAAGGGTTAAATGAAAAAGCAATACAGGTCGAGAATAAGATCTGCAACTTTCACTCCTTTCCAAAAAGCGCTTTACTAATAAGCGGGACTTCCGCAAAAGTCAATATTCGTAAGGGAGCTTACAAACCAACTTTCACTGAGTCGCCCAGTTATTTATTTGGGGGTTTCAAAGATTTAGATCAAAGGTCTGGGATTACTTTACAAGGGATAAGCCTTTTTTCTTCCGATCGAATATTCAGGGGTAGGTCGAAGCCAAGGCAAGAGACAGAAAAGGGCGCCAGTCCGGTAGAGCATGCGCCGAAGCAGGCAGTTAAGGGTGCTTCCTTTTTCTAAGTTTTGAATATATCTTTGGTCACTTTCTTTGTGCAAGTAATCTGATTTTGCTTCGAGCACAGGGCTTCACAAGTCAAGTAACGGATCCCATTACTGTTGGGCTTCCCGCCCAAATGCTCCAATAGAGCTCTTCCCGCCTTCCAGATAAAACCTAGTGAAAACTTGTTTTATAGGTTGGTTGGAATGGGGGGTTGCTCCTATCTTGACTCGATGCTTGGTCACTAGCAGACTTGTCCCTCCGCGGATTCGTAGACCCACTAAAGTCAAGGTAGGTCAAAGAAAGGACTATCTCCGGTGGATCTTCTAACTTCAGTCTGTGGTCGTAGAGAAGGTAAATAGCCTCATTTCGGGGCTGGGGAGAAAGGAGAAGCGGCAGTGTCGGTAAAGCCGCAAGTCCTAATCGTAGCACATAGGCCGTTGAAGAAATTCGGTAAGCCTTGGTAAGCTGCCTTGTACGGGGGTTGGGCGGAAAGCATTTATCGTATAGTATATACCCCTCGTTCCTACTTGAGTCGGCTAGTCCCATCCCGGGAAGCTAAGAACCGTCATAGCCCAAAGGTGCGAATTCAAAAATGTCTTCAAAGAAAGAAGACTAGGGCGCATGGGACTCTCAATAACGGGGAATAAAGACTCAGAGTGGTTCTCTGTCTGTGCCCCTTTTTCCAGCCATGTAGGTTTTCTTGAAGCACAAGCCATTCTAAGAGCGCCATTCAAGCCTTAGCCTTTTTCAGGCTAAAGACTGTTGGGAGAGTCCAGGGCGGTCCGGCGACCATTGCCCCTTTGGGATGTAGCTATTTCCTTTTATATAGAGGAATCGAGGAGATTCGTATACGCCCAGAAGCTCGCAAGACCCACGGCGCCTTGCTACAATAACGAGTGGCTAGTTCGTTCGATATCTAGGGGATACCCGTCTACTTCGCTTCACCAAGCAGACCTCACGTACTTTAATTGTCCGTCTGCTACTACGAACCCGAGACCCATAGGCCCATACCTTTCTCGACCGAAGCCATAAGTAGTAGTTTAACGCTTGATCGAAGCGGCAGTTACCAGGCCCGGCCCAACTATCCCAGGGCAGAAGGACGCAAAAAGCCAAATGTTACAGGGGCTTGGGATGCCTCACCGTTCAGGAATAACAGGATGAGGCGGTAGCACTTGGCGTGAGTGCGCTAATAAACCAACCCATTTTCTAATAAAAGTTCCCTATCGAGTGTACGCTTTCGGTTAAGTGAAGGGATAGACCGAACCAGCTCACTAACGAAATTTCAGATCAGGGAATGTTACCCGAAGCATATCTCGTTGGATGGATGTCGTTGCCGCGAAGTGAGCTTTTATGGGACTTTCACAAAGCGGACTACTATCAGTAGTATATGCCTTCCCTGGGAAAAGCGGTAGAACATCCTGATCTCAAAGGAGAGCCTTGCTTTTTCTGTGCTGAGTCTATAAGCAAAGAGGGGGTGCCCAGTACACTTGAGATGCGTCCCAAGGTCGCCAATGACCAGTACTGCAACTGAAAGCCAGGGTATCTTACCCTAAAAGGCAGAGGAGGAATTTCTGATTGCCCAGTGAGAGTCATATTCACAAAGCATAAAGCTACTTACTTTCACTGCACTAGTTTAGTCTAGTGGCTGAACCCTCCTTTCCCTCTCTGGCTTATCAGTCTAGCAAGCATCCCGCTTTGAATGAAAAAAGCTCAAAAGCCTAAGACTGCAGAGGAATTAAAGTCTAGTACTCCAGGGAAAGGAATCGATCTCTCTCTTTCGTTTAAGACTAGTTAGAGCATAAGGATTAGCGGAATCGTAAACAAAAAAAATTTGCCTGTGATATGATATATAGAAAAGGAGAAATGCCCATCTTTCTCTATAGTACGAAGCACTCGTAGCACTTGCTGGGATCAATTCGTGGATCACTGAGAGGCATTCTAACAACTTATTCTCTTATGAAAAAACCTATTCTTACAAAGAAACTATGATATGCAGCTACAAAAAGCAAAAAAATCTCTCAAAAATGGCACAGGCACACAACTGGAATCTACTTATTGAGTTGCTCAAAAAACGGCTTTGCTGTGCTTGCACATGCACTCAGGCACCGGGTATGCAATCTCGGTCTCTCTTGTTAGTCCTTGGCTCGGGCTGGCCCTGGGATTTGCTGTGTAGCATCCTGATGAGGCTTCCAAATTCTGCATCTGAAATGGAGGAGTCTTCAAATAAAGGAAGCATGGCTCGCTTGTTAGGCTTTATGGATTTCCTATGACCCACATAGGCACGGTGACCCTATAAAGTTAAACAACAGAAAAGCAGTAATTAGACTCTTCGCCTGGTTTTATGCTCATGAAAATCCACTTCAAAGGATAATTATTTTTACTGGCCATTGTTTTGTTTGCTAATGGTAAATTTCCGTTCAAATGCCTTCTAAATTTGAACTTGTAGAAAGGCTGAGGTACATTGTAACAATGATACAAATAATGTTTAATGTTTTGCATTATAAAATGCCGCCAACCAGATTGTGTCAACATCATAGCATTAGGGACACTTTGTATTAACTAATCCGATGTCTTTTCTTCAAATGGCCGAACTCTCACAAAGAATGCGATACTTAGGGGTGACAGTAGTGGAAGTAGCTAGTATGAAATGGATTGGGCACTTACCTGCATGATTCGGCCCATGTTTCTTTCCTCCATGAGAAAACACTGCTCAGTGAGACAATGTAGTCAAGTCAATAGCAGCCAGAGCAAAAGATTGATTGATATATGGTGACAGTTCGCCTTCTTGTGCCAACATCTCCATACTAAATAGATTTTTAAATTCTGCCGCAAGTGGTTGAAAAGCTTGGGTGCCCCCCAAACGGCTCTTCTCTAGCAATGTATAGCTTGAGTTGAGTTCGCACCAAACAAAAAATTAATAAGTTTCTAATTAAATTAAAGTCCGAAATCGTCTTAGCTAAACCTATAGAATTCAAGTTTTTTTTATGTTTTTCATTTACCTTTAAATTGATAATGCATTAAGGGGACAAAGACCAGCAACTCTTCGCTGAATGTGGCTCATAACCGGTACCGGTGCGGTGAGGTATTCAGGTTGAGACTCCCGAACTTTGATGATAATCTCGTCGTATCTAAACCAGTGAGACATCAACGCTGCGCGCCTTGCTTGCATAGAATTTCATGTGTTAAACATATCGCTATCCGGACAGTTCAATCAACTCAGAGTTCTTGACATTACAGGTTCTCGAGTCTGTTGGTAGCTCCTTATTCTATTGGGTTCAGGATTGCTTTCTTCATGGAATAGAGGTCACGGTGAAGAATGTTAGAAAGAAGACCTGCTTTTAGACCTCCTCTCAGAAAGAATCGACTGGGAGATCTAATGGCTGCTAGTTGGCCTGCCCCGGTTTCGTGCTTGGTTGCTTAGCAGCGGTTCCCCACCCCTATCAGACAAGACCTTATCTAAGGAAAGGCTGTTTTCGCTAATGAATGCTATTGAGAAGAACGCTTTCCTTTTCTCCTTCGGGTTTCTTTGATGCATCCCAGAAAAAGTCAGATTGTGACTTTCTACTCCTTTGCCAGGATCGAAGTCTTCTTTTGACTTAGCCATTCCTTACCCAAAACTAGATATTGATTGATTCGCTCTCATCCTTCCTTCTCTACTTCCCTCAAGTCATTCCCAAACGAAGTTACTTCTTCACCGGACATGAGAGGGGTTGGGCGTAAAAGTTGCGGTTGTTCCCTCTTCTTTCAGTCGAGTGACTTCGTACCTCTCCTGACCGAGAAAAACGACGTTCCAGAGGCATCTTCCATTCATTTGGATTTTGGTTTTTTCGCACCATATTTAGATCTGCCTTTTCTTCGATCCGGAATTCCATCCAAATTGAAATTCTTGGCTCCTCGAATACAATGGGATTTCACACCTGGCGAATCTTTCACTCTACCTCCTCTGACTAAGACCATAGGATGTTCCTGCGAATTATGACCTTCGCCCGGAATGTGAGCAAATATCTCATGTTTATTGCTGCTCAACTGTACTTTGGCTATCTTACGTAGAGCTGAATTTGGTTTTTTCGGTGTTCTCGTCAGAACACGCTGGCATACTCCTTTCTTCTGGGGACATTGATCCGAAGCTCGAGTACGGTCCGTGCGCCGTTTTTCTTCTCTACCATGACGAATCAATTGATTGAATGTAGGCATCCATCTTTCCTATGTCCTTCCCCCCTTTGCCCTATCACTAGTGGTTACTCCCGATCCGAAGCACCCCTTTTCCATTCATAGAGAGATCCAATCGTCAAAATCAATAAAAAGGCCATCATGGACCAAGATCCAAACGGATCAATCTTGTTGGGAGGTACTGCCCAAGGAGAAGAAAAGGTGACTTCCGGATCAGGGATAATAAATAAAATAGAAACCGGATAAAATCGTATATCGAAACGACTTCTGGCATCACCGGAGGGATCGGAACCACATTCGTGGGCCGACAATTTTTCTGGATAGGTCGAACTATTGGAAGCAAATGGAAAAGGAACACCAAGTAGGATCAAAGAAACTAGCGGACTCATCACTAAATAGATAAAAATAGGTGCAAATTCCGACATCACCAAAGCCCACTTCGTTCTCTCGCTCTGCTCGCGGCGCTCCTTGCTCGCGGAGCGGCATACCGAAAAAAAAGAAGCTTCCTCCTCCGACATTAACTACCGTCTAGTAAAGTTCTCTATCCCTTTTCTCAACAAAGGAGATAAAGAATGGACTAGAGCGGCCATGCTTCTCGAGACAATTTAGTATTTCAACAAGTTTCTTTTCTGAAAATTGATTCTTCTTTTTGTTTAGAATCCATTTCCCCCCCTCCTGCAGCCAGCCCCCTCTCCCATCTAGTTCATCCATTTTATTGAGAATTTGACCTTTCAGGGAAAGGATGGTTTCGTATAGATTGAGATATCTTTGGTTTTGAATTGCGGAGGAGTAGTTCCAAAATGAATTTTGAAACGTTTTCTCCCCCAATCTGCAATTCTTGTTCTACCAACGTAGTTGGTGGAGCAGCTATAGACGCGGTAACCCGTGTTCGGGCTGCTGGCTCGGGCGCAGGAGAAAGGATGGAGTTCACCTCTCCCGCGCTCTCGTTATTAGGAGTAGATATCAAATACCCTAACGAGGAAGAGCAACTCGCTGCCCGCCCTGACATCTCATGAATAGCATCCGACAACCATTTTGAATAACCTTCTAGGCTCACCCCTGGAGGAACCAAGGGGGCTGATAGGCCCAAAAGATGATGGGGATGCTCATAAGGAGGAACCACCGTCCCTGCCTCGGGCAAGGAAAGAATTTTTGACCCCGAAGATGAGCCCACCTCCAACATAGTATTAGAAGTCTTACTACTACCAGTAGTATATACGGTTGTTGTTTGACAAAAAGGTTCTACCGCTTCCCACAGGTCAGATGGAAACATGCTAACACCACTGTACGTACTTTTCCCCTTTGCCCTATCACTAGTGGTTACTCCCGATCCGAAGCACCCCTTTTCCATTCATAGAGAGATCCAATTGTCAAAATCAATAAAAAGGCCATCATTAGAGCAAACAAAGCAATAGCTTCCGTTAGAAGCCTAAAATGGCATAACCGAATAGTTGTTTAGCTAATGAAGGATTTCGCGCCATAGAATTTTCTTTTCATTCACCCCGGCGCAATTTACGTCACAGCTGCCTTCTTGCTGCAACTATACTACGATATTTTCAGTCGAACTAGCCTTACTTTTTTTATTGTTATTCCTCATTCCTACTCCTGCCCTTTTATCTTAGAATAAGAAGAGACTTGATGAATGACTGACCTATTGGTGTAGTAAGAAGAATTCCATTCCTCTCGCTTTTACTCGAGTCACTTTGTCCCTCTCAAAGTCAAAAGAGTCCTTTTTTTCCGCTTGCTGGAACCAGATGTAAGAGAGAAGGACTCGCACTCTAGATAACTGGCCTGGAAGTAATTAGATTAAGCCTGGCTGGTAATATGCGCAGATCAATTTTCTTTCATTAGCTTGAAAACTGCTTTGACTCACTTTCAGGAGGGAGATTTTGAATTCCTTACTCATTGGCCTTTAACCCCGCTTGAAAAGTCACTGCCCTGTTGGCTCGAGAGCAAGAAAAGAAAAAGGAGAAAGCAGGATGGCTACGACGAGGATATGAGAGTGAGGGATAGCGCGAAAGGGGGAAGGGCGATTGATTGCTTTACTTTTTCACTCTGTCACTCCTGCGATCACGGTTCCCGATACGATAAGTGGACAAGAGAATGTATTCTGACTCTGCTGTGGAAAGACGATTGAATGCTCTTCCTTCAGTTAGAGAGTGGTTCTTACACCGGCATGGGAAACGCAGCCCAGCAGGTCCAGCCCATGATAATTAGACGAGCAAAGGGCATCGTCCAAATCAATCGAAATAAGAAAAGACCCAAACAACTCGTACTACTCAAACTCATAAACCGGCGTCAACATGTTAAAAAACCTGCGCTCAAGGATCTTTTGGGGGTCATACAAGGGAGTTGATCTTTCGTCCAATTTGATTAGATTGTGGGCTTACATTGCTTTATTAATGACTCTTTTATTTTGTCCAGACCGTCACCTATGGAAAAGCTTCCACTATCTTCCCTTGTGGTTTTTATAGCGGAACCGCATCCCCATAATCGTGTCAATATACCACTGGGGACATAGCTGGAAAAACTGTCTTACCCCAAGGTATGGATATGGCTCACTGATAAAGAGAAAGATTTTCAAAAATTTTCAAAGAAAAGCTTCTAAATCGGAAATGGCTAGCCTTTTTCGTTATTCAAGCCCGGTAAGGCGGGTTTGATCCTATCATTTGTTATTTTAGTTGAAAATGGCACCACTAAAGAAACAGTTTGTGGAAACAGACATTTAGAAGGCAGAGTGAGAGACCCCTTATCCAGGGATGTGTTTGGGAAAAGAGCCATTGGAAGATGCTTGTTCAGCTGGCTAGGTACTGCCGGCACCTTATTGGTAGGTCCTCGAGTTGCCTCTTCGCTTAGTGCACTCGGAACAGAGCTTCAAGTAAGATGTTTGTGGAACATCTCTATAGCTTGCCCTACCCACCTCCCTTGGTTCCTTAGAAAGAAAGCTTCAAACAGCACCATTGGCCGAAGCGAAGCCTATATCCGTTGTTTGGGATTTCCCCTATGAGTCTGCCTTCATTGCATACGAAATCGAAATAAGACTAAAAAAAGTGTAGCCATCTGCTGGCCAACGCCCGTGCGCGATATATTATCAAAGGCACTTTCTCAATTGAATTAGTAGCCACAGGCAGAATGCCAAGATGCGAGACTCCTCATTCAGAGAGAATCCCAGCTATGAAACTTATCATCGAGATGTTGGTAAAACATATCATACTTTCTTTTAAAACTTTGTAATGCTAGAAGTACCCAATGTGATCATTAGTGAGATGCTTTCAAGCGGGAAATTCCCCCGGAAGGAGCGGTCGGGGTGGGGAAAAAGCACTCATGGAACTACTTTTTGAAGAGCGAATTTGTGCACCTGAAGGTTGGGTTTCAGTATCCCAAACGAAACTAACTATATGATATGATGTTGTTTTTTGATCCCATATTGTTCATCCGTTTACGTAGAGGCGAAAAGTGTCTTTCCAGAGGGATATTCGTACACAGAAATGGTAAATCTTTCTCAAAGCAATCTGGACTAGCTCAAAAGGGTGTAATTCCATGTTGGTTCGGTTCCTCCACTAGCTGAAGCGGATTGGTCAAAAAGAAATTTTGTAGCCTGAAAAACGGGAGTTAACAACCGCCCCGGCCCAAACATGAGCCGAAACCCTTGTTTCTACGCTCATGAGGGATCAAGCTTGTCGAGGTCTACTTCTACCTAAAGAAATCCAGGGTGAGATGGATATCAAACTGGGAGATGGGAAGACTCTCTTTCTACTTTATCAAAATGATTTTCTTAAGCTCTCCTCGCTATGTCTCCATGATTGAAAAGATGATGATATGGCTGGCTTTTCGAGCATTTGAAAAAGGAACGTATTGATCCAGTGTCAGTACGAATCTAGTCTATGTCGATTCAGCCAAGCGAATAGGTCCAGCTTTTAGGGAGGTTCCAGAGTAGCGGGCCATTTTAGGAGAACTTATAATGTGATTCCGTGTATGACTAGTTGCTAAGCCCTCTTTCTTGTCTTGTGTTTTGAGTTTGAGTTCCTTTACTTTTCGTTAGCACAGTGCCAAAGAGTTGGTCAAGTAAGCAAAATGCCGAAGGCTCGGTTTGAAAGAAAAAGAAAGGCTTGGTTCAATAGCGTAAGCACACTTCTTCTTATTAAGTAAGGACATCATCAATTCTTTCTGCGAGCGAGCTAGTTGCAAGCCTATGAGAAAGGAAGCCTGTTCAATCCACTGTCTTTAGAATATGAAAAAGACAGTGGATTGCCAATGTCAGTCTATAGCTCTTCTAGCCAAAATCCTAAAAAGCAGTCCTTCTACCTGCAAGCCAATTGGATAAAGCTTAAGAATATCTTACTTCAATCGAGTAGGAGTCCCCTTTATTTTAATATGTCTAACTATCTTTCTTTGCCAAGGAAAGCCCATCCATTTCTAATCGCATTACTACCTCCTTCGAACTACCCAAAGATGCCTCTATTTCTTCTTTTCGGAAGAGAATAAGATTTACAGTTAAGTTTTGACTCTTGCATTTATCTTTCTTCCGCTATGGTCTACCCGCTTCGCTTTCTTTCTCAATATCCCAACGCTGCGCGCCTTCGTTAACTTAAGACAGACTACTGGGAGCGGTAAAAAAGGCTCCAGCTTAGCCCTGAACTCCTTCAATATCGGACTAACTGCCATCGAAGAATCGACATTTTAAAAGTAAAGAAGGGCCTCACTCTCTAAAGGGAAAGAGGTCAGTCAATAGCATCTCCTTAGAATGAATTGTGACGATCCCAACTCTATATGAGTGCTTGGACGAGGAAGTCTCCTATTCTGAATGAGGTAAGGGTGGGTTCGACCGAAGCAGCCTTTATTTTCTCTCCCAGTCTTTCAATAGTAGTTAAAGAAAGAAGCCCAACCTCCTTCCTTCCGGGGAGAAAGGGGGGATGGATGGTCAATCCAAGAGCGGGTTCCGCAGCTCGGCCGGCTGCCTTCGATAGAGCACCATCATCCGGAATTGGCAGCTGGTCAGATTGGTTCAATCGGCATTGACATGACAAAACTGTTATAGAGAGATCTCGTCTATGTTTATATATCCCAAAGGTCCGTTAAAGACCCCAAATAGGGTGGAATCCCCCTGGTAAAAAAAAAGGAGTAGCGATTCACTAACTCGATTCTATAGCTCCTCTAGGGCCCAATAGAATTAACTTATTGCTTCTACACTAGATAGAGGTTAGCGGCATATCGTACTAGATTTGTAACCTATAACATCATTCCCTCCGTATAGAAAGTAATCAGAGTACTTCGTTCGTAAGCATATAAGAAAGCAGCAAACTAGTAAAGGCACTCGTTAGGCCTCAAATCTTATATATACTAGCAAATCCGATTCTCTGTCAAAGAAATGGATGCTTTCCGCTTGGCTTTCAGTCCTTTTCCCTGTGTACTTCAATTAGGTCAATTCGATGGTTCTTGTGAAAGAATAGGCTGCTGGAGGAAGAACCGTTCTTAGAGTGATCGTAGACGGTCTTAATGGCATTAAAGTAACCGTTGTTGAATCAGTAAGCGGTTCTAGTGCTTGAGTACTTGTATCCGTAACTGTGAAATTCACCGGTGTGATTGAATCCGTAACCGATGCAGTGCCATTAATGCTTTTTATTGCATTAGTCTTTCTCGGTGGGATGAATACTAAGGCGAAGGCTAAGGCAAGCTTAGAACTGATTGACCTGTAATAAACCGTATTACTTGTACCCGGAAAAGGCCCCCTATTAATAGTTCACCGAAAATCTCCCTTTTATTGATTTTTCTTTCTCGAGGGGCGTAGATAAGAGCCAAGAAGTGAGTGGCGGATGCTTGAACATAGGCAGATGTGGGACACAGAAAGAATAGATTCAGGTACTCCGGAGTCTTTCGATTATCACTCCCCGAAGGTAAGAATTCACGGGTCGGCCTCGGCCATACCACCATTCTAGTGGTTGGCCTCGACGACTTGGCTTTCAACTAATCTCTTTTCTTCCCAAGGCTAGCTGCCCATTGGTCTCAGTCCCTTGTTCTCATTCCAGTCTCGGTCTAATCAGTGCTTCTTCCTAGCTGCTATTGAATCCGCTCTTTCGTAAGAGAAAAGAGGAGTAGAAGGGAGAATCACCCAAGAAAGCTGTGAGCCAAGGAAGCAAGGGGACAAAGGGTTGGTAGCACGCTTACGGTCTCATTCGAGTCATTCTGGGCAAGACGAGTATAAAATAATTGAAGATCTTTATGAGATCAAGCACGCACATATTCATAAGGCCCTTCCCTATATGGGGTTCTATACTTGAGATCGAGGAGAGATGCGAGAATTAGACGAGACTAACTTGAGGGTCTGTCTCTTTATGCGAGCACAGCATCCCTTCCGAGTAGAGTAGTGTGTAGGAACTGAGCATAGGCTAGAATCACACTCGCATTAAGCACTTCCACTAGGGCTACTAGGCAATCGGACTCTTCAACTACCGGGACGACTATTTACTGACTTACTTAAGGACTGACTGATTCAGAGAGCTCAGACTGACGGTGAGGTGGTTCGGTTGCTTCAAAGGAAGGGGTTCTTCGAGGAAAGGTTCGGGTGGGGAAGGAGGTTTTGATAAGAAGCTTTTTCTTCGTTGAGGGGAGTAGATAGCCTCTGAACTCGAGTCAAGAAATTCATGAAGAAATGGTTAAGGGCGCCTTACTAATATAGGGCCAGGTAAGTGTACCTGAAGTGAAAAAATGACACATGAATGCCGTACGTCAGATAGATCACCACAAGGAGCTCATTAGTAACGTCAGGGTTGCGCTTGCCCTGGCTCTCCTTGCACGTATCCCGAGTCGCGAGGTGAAACTGAAAGTTTCATTTAAATATAATTCCATATGTGGAAGAAAACCTCCGGTTCGTTGATCTGTGGGCATACGGGTCTGTTCCGGAAATTTCATCGAAACCGGCACCTGCCCCTTTCTTCAACATAGCCGGAGAGCCGTGTGCTTGAAGTAGTTAGAGAAAAAAATGAAGAGTCGATTTCGTCTTGACCTTGATGTGACAGGTCTTGCATCGTATTTGCCTAACGAGGCATTCCACATAGGTCGCCATGTTAAATTACATTCGTTCGGATGGTTCCAAAACATTGATCGAAGTCTGCCCCGAACCACCTATCTCCCTTCCTACATGCAATATAGGACTGCTTTGAAAAGTTTCAGCCTTCTCTTCCTTCGGTCTAATCCCCCGATCCCGTGACTTGCCTTTCATTTACTTGACAGGGAATGCCAACGAGATCTCGTGAGAGCTTTGACTCAGTAAGCTCATCAGCTACGGCTCAGTTAGCGCCAAATTTAGGGTTAGAGGTGGAAGTTCGCTTCAAGGCGGTTTTTGTTTGCTCTGCCCCTTTTGACCCTCTCTAGACAAACTCTCTACCCTTGCGCGCTTGGGAACGCACTATAGCCTTGCTTGAAGCCGGCTCTCCTTATAGAAAACATTTTCTTTTTTCCTCTCTCCAGAATCAATAGAAAAAATCATTCCTTTGCGGCTTACCGCTTACCTATCTTTCTCCAAAACCCTCTCCTGGCTAAAGGCGCGGGCAATACGGCTTTTTGGCCTATTCTTTCTGGCTTCGTAATGACGAGTATACAAACGCTGCGCGCCTTGCTTGGTCTCAAACCAAAATTTCTATACCGTGTCGAATGCAATTCAGCCGGTCCCTCTAACGAATTTCCATCTGCATCGGCAGACGCCTAACCAAGAGATTCCGTTTATCCCCGAAGCCGATTGTTCCGAACGAAGCTACATTTCTATCCAAAAGGACATAAACAGACGCAGGCACATTCGCAGAAAGAAGAGATCGAGATCTCAGTCGAATCTGGGGAATCCCCTTTCTCAAGGGCAGTTGGCAAGGTTCTGAAAGAAGGTTTGGATCGGTTGCTAATTCATTCTCCGTCTCCGGCGAGGTCGCATCGGCAAAAGAGGGGTACTCATTGATCCAATTCCAGCTTCTGTCCCAGATGAAGTTTTTCTTGTTGGTATCATAGATGTGTTATAAGAACTGGGCAATGTCCAAAAATGAATTGATATCGAAGCCCCTATTAGTTTAGTATGGCATTCGTGGATGGAAAATGAAAGATGTCGATTCTTTTCTAAAGAAAGATGGCTTAGATTGAATAGTTTTAAGCCTCTCGCTACCCAGCAAGAAAAGGGCTGCCCTACTTCTGACGCCTACCGCGCAACGGCTTTCGCTAACGCGCGCTCATCCCTTGCTTGGTTCTTCCGTGAGGGGAGGGGCATAAAGAATCATTCTAGAACTAAGAAAAGCACCGACTACTTTAAAAGAAACCTACGCCTTCAAAGAAAGCCTATTTGAAGAGAGTTGTTACAGGTATAGTATCTACTCATTCCTTGAAATCAAGGAAGATCACGAGCGCCTATTGGCTTTCTTGCATATTCGACTCTCTAATGCATATTTGACTTCGCTAGCTTACTCTAGTTTGAGAAAGTGGAATTCAAGTCGATATTGTACTTTACTTGAAAGAGATCCTACATCGATAGTTATTCCTTCCTATAGAAGAGAGCTTGGAATGCTTTCTGCTTAAAAGAGGCCGAAGTCCTTCACCCCAGAACTAATAATGGAATGGTAATCCAACTGATTGACGACTATACCAGGGCTGCTTAAGACCGGAATTTTTCTAACGCTTAACAGGATTCGCGCCATAAAAAAAGACTCAAATGGCCGTACAGAGCCTGAGCCTATTCTCATCAGACAGAAGACCGACCTCTGGAATCGATCTAATATTTAAAAAAGAAATGAGTTTATCGCCAATGCTTGCTATATGCATTTTTGCTTTTCTATTTTTTATTATTGGTTCTTACGTTTATGCTATATTAGTTTCATTAGGGAAGTAGCCTAGCTCAGCTGGGTTCATCTCCTCTCCTTTCAGTCGAGTGGCTTTTTCGCTCCTTCTTTTCTTCTTTTATAGCAATAGCAAACGAGAACAGATCGCCTGCAGGTCTTCCGACGGACTCAGACATAGACCTTAATTATTCTGAGGCGATAGGAGACTGCTAATAAGGAGTTCTTTCCGCATGACCAGATCAAATCGAAAGGAGGGGGCTCCCCTGAAAGCTACCTGACGAGCACATCAGACAATTGGCTCTTTCATGACTCTATAACCCACTACCTTATCCTTCTCGATTGAGTTATCTCTTTTTAATGTGAAGGTCCCAATTCCAATAACTACCTTCGCTGTTCAAGCTGCAGCTATTTTTGTGCTTGGGATAAGGCAGGGGCTTACTCACAGACTCAAAAAGCTACAGCGGATCTCCTTGCCTTGATAACACGGATTTGATCTTTCTTAAGACTGTTTCACCGGCTTGCTCTGTTTGATTGAACAACTCAACTCGACGAGGACTTAAGACCTGGCCCTGCCTGAGGGAAACTTTAGAGAAGCCCTTTATTATAGTATAGTCTAGTCATCCACTTGGCCTTAGACCTTAGAATGGTCTAATATTGAATTAACCAAACCCATGCCATCAGATTAGCTTGATCTACCCGATTGGCAAGTGAAAAAGTGATGACAAGAAGTGGAGAAGATTGGATTGGTTCAAATCCATCGATGGAAAGAAGAATGGCTCCTTTTTCTTTTTATTTTTCTATTTCGAATTTATAGTTATAGCCGAGTGGGAAGAAATCCTTTTTTGGTATCGGCATGCCAAGTTTCTACTTGTATTCCATGACTGGGAGCTTTCCCCCTTTACCCCTTTAAGGAAGGAAGTAACGAAGGGAAGAGAACCCTTTCCCATTAACCGGAAAAATAAAAGGTATATTTCAAATAGATTAAAAAAAGGCCAACGGACTCGCTGACAAAAAAAACACACAAAACCTATTTACCCCATAAAAAAAAAAAAAAGGCTTATATACTGCCCGAAAATGCTATTATTAGGCACTGAGGAAGATCGTAAGAATGAATCCCGCGATCGCCCTGTGTGAACAAACAAACAGTGGTGGCAGAGCTTCAGCATCCTCAATGCCACTGCAGCGACTGTGATGCCATATTTCACATATATCACATGCCACTCTATATTCTGGGTAACCCCATAGAACACTAGTATACAAGTAGGCCACATCACTGTAAGCAGCAACCCCAGGCAATCTTTCTGGTGTGGGTAGTAGTTCATTGGAAACCATTTCAGGTTCCGGCTCATCAACCTGAACACCATTCCCAAGCTCCTTGATTGAGTATTCTAAAACCCTAGTTAGAGGATTGATGCCTCGAATGCCCTTTTTCAATCTTTGATAGAGCAGGTTCTTCTTCTTAGAAAATGCCCTCTTTAGGAGGAGGTGCTGCTGGAAGAATAGAAACTCTTTTTTTTTTTCCTTGCTTTGTCTAATAGGCTCTTTGAAAAAAGGGGCTGTTAAAGTTTAGACTTTTAGGGGGCATCTATCCGCGTAGGCTGACGACCTCTCTCTCTTTTGTCTTGAGTATGATGGCTAGGCTCCCACTGTCCCGTTTGTTTATTTCTCGTTGTTGCAAGAGTTTTGGCAATGGCAATAGACAACTGCATTTCCCATGGAGGATTTTCCTCTACATCTGCTGCAGTGCTGTGGCTTACTTAATTATTTATATGCCGCTTCCTCAGCTTCCGCAGGTGGTTTTTGTGGTTTACTGGGCTTTACTAGAATCCTATTCCTGCTTCTGTGGCCTTTATCAAATTTTGCTATCTTTTGGTTCTCTTTCGTCAGCCTTACTGCAAATGAACCAGCCTCGAGAAGAAAAGTGCTGAACCGTTGAAAGCATGCACGTGTGCCTGTTTAAGACCATAGATCGCTTTATGTAACTTGCACACATAGTGAGGACGAGAAGGATCTTCAAAACCGGCTGGTTGCCGCATATAAACCTATACGTTTCAAATGTCATGCAGAAATTTACATCCAGTTGTCGTATCGGCCAAGAACGAGTGACAACAAGCAATAAGACAGTGCGAATAGTAGCGGGTTTCACAACGGGACTGAAGGTCTCATCAAAGTCCAATCCATGTTGTTGATTGTAGCCTTTAGTTTAGCTACTAATCGCGCTTTATTTTATAGTGCTCTAGCGTCAGCTTTTTTTTGAATTTGAAAAAAAAAAGGCCACCAGCTGCCAACAACATTCATGCCTTGGGAAGGAAGAATAAGCCATGTTTGATTGCGAATAAGCGCTTCATATTCTTCTGGCATAACAGCACGCCAAAGAGGATCTTTGGATGCTTGAGAGCATAAGTAGAGGCGACCGGAGGGAGTAGAAAGATAAGCTTGGTGAGGTTGTGCAACAGAAGAGGATAGCGAGAGTGAAAAGAACCTTGAGGAAGCATAGTTTGCGATTTTGACCGAGTCATCATAGAGTGGCCTCCGTCACCCCGGTCAGCGTGCACATCAGAGCAACTGGAGCAGCAGGTGGTACTTCGGGAGATGTCGAGCTCGGCGAGGAAGGGAGCTGAAAAATACGCCGATGTCCTCGTCTAGACACACAAATCTCTTTAATCTGAGTGGTCCCAGTATGTGTGGGCGGTATATAAGGAAGATGCACTACGGACTCCCCCTGAATTGGAGAAGAGATGAAATCCTGTCGATAAGCATCGCCGTCCATTCGTCTAAACGGCCCTTTTCTCTATTATTTTCCGTGGCTATTAGATGCTCGGAAAGGGTGGGCGACGAGGTCCCGCTTTTATATGAAAATGAAACGTCTTAATCCTTTAGCCTACCCCGGATTAGGAAATGAGACTTTTGTAGTGCTACATTGTGGTTGTGTTTAGTCTATGAACTCGTTTGGGTTGAATTGTCCATAACCCAATTTCAAGAAGAGAAGAGGTATGGGTATACTCTTTATTGCGAAGCTTCTTTCTGGCGTAGCTTCTTTTTTTTTTACGCTATATGCCAATTGAAGTCGCGCATTACTACCGATCCTTAGTTGTCGTAAGAAGTGTTAATTTGACTGCTATATATTTTTGAATATATAATCTAAATCTAAATATCCCAACTGGGCGGGAACAGTTGCCCGAGCCTTGGGGCGCAGGAATGGCATAGGGAGATTCTTTCCCATGGAGTGAGACCCACTTTCCTCCACGCATTGTACTTCCACCCTTCAAATATTTCATCGCATTCGATCACTCATTACAAAACTCCTCTTCTTTGATATCTGGCTGTCCCTCCCTCGGCCCGTCAGTTGTTCCACTGGCCAGACTGCCATCGGTCTCCTAGCCTCATTCCTCGGGAGAAGGTATTCGCGGGGAGTAGTGAACCTAACTACAGGACTGCCGATAGAACAGTACATTCCTCGCGTTAAGGTTGATCATCAAAGTTCAGTCCTTACAGCGTAGATCTCTATTGTCTTGAGTCTCCTTGCTATGTACTTACTTCCATATAAACAACCTCAATCAAAGGGTCTGTCTTTGCATTTTCTCCCTTCAATACACAGCTTTCTGCTTTGTTATCTGGCTTGCCGGCCTGCCCTCAGTCTGTATGGTGGGAAAGAACTAGCTGCTCTTGTAGGAGTTGGCTTGCCATATCACTTCCAAGCTCTCTTATTTCCTGCCTTCATACCTCCTGGAATGTCCTGTGTTCAGCTACCGATATTCCTTCCCTGGGTCTTCCTGCCCTGCTCCTTGTGGGCCCTGAGACTCGCTTTTGAGGGCTCCTACTCAGCCCTTCAAGGTGTAGCTCTCAACCTTATCCCCTGCGCGCCTACCTTCGTAGTTGGCCCTGATCTCCGTCCTTGCTGGCGTTTTTGATTTCATCCTAATCTGTTGGTAGGTCTTTCTTAGGCCACCGACCGCCTCTGCCCGAGCTACATTCATTCGCTACTGGAAAGTGAGTTTCGCTTGAACAACGAAGACGCACATAGGAAGGCTGTGATCTAATCTTTGCGGCTCCTGTTCTACTACCTTCATCCTTGGGTGAAGCCATTGTTGGGGTTGGCTCACCAAACAAGAGGCGTACTGTTAAATAATGGGTAACCATGCCTAACGGCCGGTCATCTAAGCTATCGGCCAAGGCAAGTGAGAGCTGTTCAAGAGTGGGGGGCATATCTTTAGCTCGAGCAGCATCCGCTCCCGAAATGTGAGTTAAGCTTTAAACAAAGAAGAAGAGCTACAGGAAGGAAAGAAGCAGGAATAGATTTGTAGTTAATATTGTCTTCTAACCTGCTGATGTGGCCGGAAGGCTGTCTTTGGTCGGCTCTATGTTCCGGGAACCTACTTGCACCTTTATGACCTGACTTGTTGGTCGGTTATCCAAGCTTAGTGACTACAGAAAAGCTATCTTTCTGATGGTACTTCTCTCTGCGATGGCATACATGGGTCCTTTTCTGCATAGAATAAGGCAATCCAAAGACTCATACTCTCACACGGTCATTCTAGCTTAGATCGTGGCTTTCTACATTGTTGATAAGCGCCTTGTAGATGCGGCTTCCGGGAGGGCTAGTTTGTCTTAGGAATAGCGCGTGACCCGGACCGGCCCCTGCACCTGATCGAAAGGTGTATTTCCCTTTCAACTATTCCCGTTACTATAGGGCCGGCTGCTTATTCAAGACAAGATATCCAAGGCCAGCTTCTTACTCAAAACAAGATTCAGAAGTGACTTCTAGGTGCACACTATGGCTGCAAGCCAATCACTCTTATGAAAATTCGCTTTACACGGCATAAGAACGGGGTGTAAAGCATGAGTTCTCTTCATGGGGGCTCTTCTTCTTTGCAACCAAGGGCCTATCAACAGATTTTACCGCTCCGTGGGCTATCTCTATTCGATCGATCAGTCTATCAAAGCTGCAGTCTTCCTACTGGCGTGGCGTATTTCTTACGTGTCCATTCCTCTCGCTTGATCCTTTCGTTCCCATAATTGAGTCTTCCCTCCGGCCTCCTCTTTCTTACTTTGAAAACGGATGTATAAAAAAATAGAATATCTAGTACTTTCGATCCCATAAGATGAACTCCTTTGCTTTGGCATACAATGATTAATTGGAAGAAAGCGATTCTGCTCAACTCAGATGTTGGTGGTTTCAGCCGGATTCCTAGCTACAGCTAGACGGATGTCATTTTCCCCTCTGGTTAAGTCCCGGTGCGGCTAAACCGACTGTGACCGGTATAAGAAAGAACGCATTTCACATCACTAGAAAGATTAATGCAGCTCCTTAAGCCCACCGAATTCTCCTTGTGCTTCATGACTGGTTTATCTTACCTTCAGAGCATGATTCGCCTACCTTCGCCTGTGACTCTGCTTGCTTCGCCGTTTAATCAGATTATGGGGATTGGAGATTCGCTGGTGAAACTTGTTATAATGCCGGTACTGATGTTCCAATGTGTGCTTCAACCGGGGCCTCCAGAAGGGTAATTAATCAGAAAGATGGAAATTGCTTATCATTCGACTTCCACACTGGAATGCGAGCCAGCTGGCGAAGAAGTCAGACCAAGCCCCGAAAGACATAAGCTCAGGCATTCTATTCTAATCTCTGCTGGTTCAGTTCCTAATTATCCCAAACATATCCATTGCTTTGGTCGGTCCTAAACATTGTTGGAAGGTAGACCGACCCATCCTACTAAGTAAGGGAACATCCGGCACATCAAGCTAAGATGACTCTTAAGGAGGTTGTTCTCGGAACTTCATTATTTAAGTGAAAGGGGTTATAGGGGAAAGAAAGAGGATTTTCTAGTTCGAAAGGGGGAACCAGTCTTTCTTTATCCCTGTGTCGGTGGAAGAGAACAATTGCTTGCTTGAAGTGAAGCCTTAGCCTTAAAGATAGAATTCCTTCTTGTATTTATTGGGATTCCATCGCCTTTTGCCTTTGAATGGATTTTCAGTATTGAAAAAAGAAGTAAGGTCGAGCAGCACTAGTTCTGACCGAGAAGAGAAGCAGATCCCAGCTTAGTATCAGCAGCATAGGTAGCCGTACCAGTACCTGTTATGGAGGAGGCAGTCCAGCCAGGCCGAGAACGAAGCAATTCAGAAAAGAAGATCTTCTTTCCGGAGCCCGCCAAGCCAGTCCAGTAAGCAAGCACAAGTAGCAGTTCTATCAGGAAAGGGAGGCTAAATGGCTCTTCTCTTGAAGAAGCTGTGCCCGGGGAGGAAAGGCGGTAAGTAAGGCCGAAGGGCGAAAAACCCCAAAAAGTAATATTTGTCCGGGTTGGGTGGGAATAAGAAAGCAATTTTTCGTGGGGATAGGAAGTTCTAGCTTCCTCCCTGGGCGGGAGTGAGAAAGATGCTGCTTGCTATCTTAGCAACTGGATCTGAGACTGCAGCAACAACTGATGTACTTTCTACTTCTGTGACTCTCTATGCCACTCCCACTATCTCTGTCCCTATCGCTGCAACCTTCGCTCCAGTTATTGGAGTCAGTGCTGCTTCCATTGCTTTAGCGATATATGAAAGAGGTCCCAGAACCTCTCGATTTCTAAAAGCTTAGGCTCGTTCTTCTAATGGATCGAAAGGTCAAACCTGGCTCCTAGTACGTACCTTTTTTTATACCTATAACGGGACACCAATATCCTACCCTATTGGAGAGAAGTCTAACCACCACTGGATATAGAACCGTTGCTGGTGGAACCGGAACAGCCCGAAGATTCGATCATTTTTGGGACTGCCCGTAGATGTGCATCCCGTCGTGGTGGCTATAGATTGTATATTCACTTTCTTTGGATCTGAAATTAGTTCTGCTACTATAGGATCTAAACCTATAACTGGAAACCCCCTTAAGGGTATGGGGGTATGTAAGTGCTTAAGCAACGAAAAAGAAATTGGAAGAAGGCACAGCTAGTAAACCAATGAAAAAGACTTTATCCCCATCTCTCTCTGATACTGAGGGCTCTTGATCTGGCTCATATGTAAGGAATTCAAATATGCGCTGTAGCTAGGACCTTTGCCTTTCGAGGGGAGGGGAGCTCCCATCTATCTTAAGTCTCAAGGGCGTATGCCTTTTTGGGAACTCCACGACGGTTGGGAATAGTCTTAGGCCCAGCAGCAGCGGTTCTTATTCCTCTGGACAGGCAAGGTTAGGCAGCTAGTCCCAAGCAACTAAGTGTAAAGCGGACGAAGTTCTTTACATGCTTTTCTAGTGGAGCTTACACCAAGATCAGCAGCAGTTTTTCCACCATAAGGGGAGAGATGTTTCGCTAGGTCAACTCGAGCATTGGGTGGGCTACGGGCGTATTCCCCAAAGTTCAATCAGATGGGACTGTTTGTTGATAGTTATAAAGGTTTGCAACTAAAAAACCAGCAGATGCAAAGCAAAAGCCAATAAACCAGCTACTCTCTTCCTTCAACTGACTGACTACTTTACTGAAATAGGAACCATAATGTCATCTCTGGTAAAGAGATAGCACTAGGTGGTGTCGATCGGCAACTCTTCTATTTGAAAGCACTTTTGGCTTCTGAAAGCCTTCCAGAAAAAAAGGTTAGTAACAAAACTACGGAAAGTTTTTAGAATCACTAGTAGCAGAAGCCGCGGGGAAAGAGTAAGAGAAGAGGCCAGTCGGACACTACTATAAGCCAGTCGGGCACTACTAATATAGATTCAGGTGCTCGTGGTCGAGATAGGGGTGCCGAAGACTTCACTCTTAATGGCATTGATTGATCGTTTGTTTTCACTTTCGAAGATAGCTGGGGCAGCAACGGGAGGCGGCAAAGAAGAAGAAGAATGCGAGCAGGCAGAGGTTATCGCCCTATTCAACAAGCCCTGCCCTATTGAGGTGAGGCAATCAATCTATTTTGAAAGCAGATTTCAAACTGTAATGCCTAGCTTGATGGTGAGATTAATTACGAGAAATTGTCATCTCTTTGCTTTTGTTACCGGCGGATGTTACTGTTCAAATCGATTTGTCAAGTGTGAATATCCTACTCATTATTTTTGTAAAGCAATAGCTATACGCCTATACGTTCGCTCGGAAAGCATGAATCGAGCTGACGACCTTTCCAGTCGGGGACTCACTTTGTGAACCGAACTCCCTGTCAAAGAGATTTATCCGAGTCGGAAAGCCAATTGGGATCCTCCTTCTCGTGAGCAACTATAGCGATTGGAAAACATTACTTTATGAAAAAAACACTAATCTTAGTTAAAGCATCTCTTTCTTCATTCAAACCAAAGTGCAATCTGAAACTGTTCTGTTAGTAGTTTCGCGGAATCAGATAACATTTTCAAAGAAGTGGCCATGTTGATTTTTAGAACACAGCCGTAACCACCTGTTCTCGAGTCTTTTAGAGGCGGTCCCAAAACTCGCATTTATCTTCAGTGAAGTTTGCCTATTCGCGGTACTGAACTGCCAAATCCTTCGGTCGGAGATTCACTACTATTTTACTGAAACGACTCCTTTCCTGCGGCGGATGTTACCGTTGCAGTTGTGTACTTCGTATTGCTTTTCATTTTCGTAAAGCGAAACTGTTCTGTCATGGATTCTACCTCGGGCATCGCGAACTCAATGGGGCTCAGGGACGTAGGAGCGAGTGTGAAGTCTGAGGTAAAAGGATAATTGTGATTACTTAACCTAAAAAAAGTAATGACTAAGAAATAGAAGATTTTGATGATCGAACCTTTCATGTGCGCGCATCTGATCTGAAAGTGAAAGATCTCGGATTGACAAAGCGGACATAGGGATTTATTCCTTCCCGAACCGGGTGAACTATTTCCTCACTTGAATATTACTTAAGGCGACTTTCATTGCGACTTTAGAGATTAGTTCTTGACTTGAAGACGTCACCTGCTTAACCAACCTATCAATTCTCTCGTACGCTTTCGTCACCAATAACTGAAAACTCTTTCTGATCTTGAAAGAACTGAACTCCCGCCTTGGCTTTATTAGTCAATTGGCTACTCCTTGATTTAAATATAAGTCATTGCGTCATCACGAGCCGAACCGGGCATAGTGTATCCAATTCCAACTCAGCTTTTGGATCATTTGCAACCAATCCTTTAAAGTCTCTCAAGCTAGAGGCATGGGACCTTACCTGCGGGGATGGGCAGAGGTACGATCAAGAAAGCTTGGACGGAATTGAAGCAAACAATCGATACGGGAACGCAGCTCCTATCAAGGGGAGCAAGACATTTCTATTTTCAAAAAGTGCTAGTCATATAGCTTAGCTGGGAAAACTGTCAAATTTGGGCATTTGACGATGGTCGCTCCTTAGTTAGTCAAATCCACTTGTAAGCGAAAAAGACGGCATCCACACTTTCAATCGACGCAGGGATCGAAACAAACAACCATGGATTTCTCTCGTTATGGCTGCCCGAGACGTTCGGGAGGGGATGAAACCGTAACCATTTTCATTGACTCTCTGCACTCCTTGGGCAAAAGAAGCAACCCAAATTGCGACTTTCTCCTGCCATAGAGATGAGATTAGAACCCGAACCGAGCTCAAACCCCCTCTTGAATAATTCTCGAGCAACCAACTCAGATTAGCTACGAACAAGCCTAGCTCCTTTATTGATTGCCGACACTACTTTAACACACTAAAAGATAAGAAGCTACTCTTTATCTTAAGCCGGACATAGCGATCAGACACTTGGGATAGAAACTCCGACTTAACCCATGGGAGACGCATACGCCTTCCTGTGGTGGTACCTTGGCAGAGGGCAGAGGGGCAACCATTAACCGGGGAAGCTCTGATCTAGCTCTCGAGCCAAAAATGGATTGGTTGAGGTGTGAACTCTTGGATATTGACTCCTAACAGAACTGCCCGGACTGGGCTTCATTTCTTTACTTTGAAAAAATTTCTTAACCTTACCTAAGGCGCCGGTTCGGCCATTACTTCATGCATCCGTTTCAGCTATCGCCGTTGCTCTCAGTACCAAGAGCAACAGTCGGGACAAGGCTTATTTTCCCCAACCCAGACATTGGAAACTTCTGTCCACGGTGGGATAGAAAGACGAATTCCTACGGCAACCAGACACGAAATCCCTTATGCACCCGATGGGCTTGAGGAAGATGCGACATCAATAAGAACAGCATCAGAGGCGGATATTGTTTCAAACAGTCCCCTATGTTGAAGAAATGGAATGCGGATGAAAGCCTGTTGCAAACTCATATCATTCTATAGAAAATTACGGAAATAGTGCTTCTGCAGCTGCTTTGGATGCTTCTCCTGATTGCTCTGCTCCTTGCCCGGCATAAAGCAAAGGCCTCATGAACCCCTCTCCGGCTTTAGGTAATTACACCCTATGACGAAATACGAGTACTACCGGCGGGAGAGATTCCTACCCTAGGGGTTGGCTTAGCTACCAAAACCCCCAATGCGATACCAATGCTTTCTTTTCACACCTGCTGCGCGTTCTGATGTTGAGTTGGCAACCAATGCATCATGCTTTCCAACCGAAAATTGGAGTAGGGGAACTCAAGACGACCTTTAAAGTAATTGACGCCAGGAGTTTGTTTGGGCCTTGGTTCCTCAAACCGATATACCACTTTCATGAATTCTTGAAGCAAGATCAAGTTCTCTTCCTTCTCCTATCTAATTTAGAAACTAGTACCTATTTTTGATAGAAAGAGATCTGTCAGATGTGAAACGAGTACCCCTTTCTCATTCCGCGTGGTATCCTCCGCTTTTCGAAATGAACTTTCTCGTAAGTCAAGAGCCCGAGTCCAATCCGATCCTACCTAATAGTAGGACTTAATTACACTTTTCTCGGTAGACTCCTTTTTTCGTCTAATTCGAAATATGGGACCACTTTTAAGAGGACAACTTTTCCTCGCTACTGACAGGCTTGGGATTGTTTCCCTTGCTTGCGGGCTGCTTTAATTAAAGGCTTTGGCTATGGAGTTCTCTCTTTCTTGTAAGTTAGAAGACAGTCCCCTTTCGAGCTAGCCTATTCCTCTTGCTTGGCATCATGGTCGAGCTTATTGAATTACCTCGCAGGCTAATGGTCTTGCCTCTTCCCTTTCCTTTACCAGCTTTTGGAGAGTCGCCTTTCGTGGTCATTAAGCGCTTCGGTTTGAACGCAATGGCCTCTTCTTTCAAGCTTAGGAACCTAGGTCTGTCTGGACTTATTATCAATATGAGGTTCTTTCTCGTAACATTGGAATTTAATTTGGTCTGGCTTCAAGTACCGATTGAAGAGAGAAAGACTGGAAAGGCGCTTCAATCCAATATGAAGAAGCACATAAGAAAGAAGAATCTTTCTTTATATACGCCGTAACTTGTTCCACTATTCTATTAGAAAGGCCCTTTCTTGCTTTGCTGGATGAGCGTAACCTATAACCCCTTTACTTAAGCAGCCTTTTACGTCGCTTTCCTCTCCTGCCGGTCGAGTAAGCTAAACGCTTTCCCTTAGTCTCGGGTGTGAGTCTGGAGTTTCTATTTCGGGTTTTTCTATGTTGCTAGTCCTCTTCTTGCTTTACAGCTTAGGTAGGAACGAACCCCAGACTCCAGGCTTCGTTTTCCCGGTTCCGATGCACCAGATAGTCAATCTGATCTTCTATTGAAGACTGACTTTCCTTCTTCGCTAACTTAGAATAGAATAGTGACCTTCCTCTCTTACTTAGTCTCCCTTCTTCCCATCCCAATCGATGAAAGGAATGTGGCGCGAACTAGACAGACAGAAAAAACAGAAAAATAGCTTGGCTTAACTCACTACCAATGGGATAGCACCGGAAATGAGACTGACCCCTAAAAGGGAAGAGGAATGTAATGCGGTTAACCACTAAGAAACTAATAAGACAGGAAGAAACGAAAGAGACTCTTTTTGAAGACCCAGAAAAAGAGGTTAAACTATGATAATTGGATCGGGCTTTATTAGCTCCAGCGGATTCGGCAAATGGCCTTGAAGGACTTGTAGACAAAACTAAAACAATGGCTTCCTTTCTTACGTGAGGGGCAAGTTTGATAGAGTAAGCTGCCCTTACTGGGCTTGGGCTTTGGCTATTGACCCCGGTCTTGACTTCTTATAAAGATGAGGTGATCGGAACACAGGACCAACGGCCATAGAAAAGCTGAAAAGCCCTTTTAGCTCCTAGCAGGCACTAGCACTAATGGATCATCAGCAATTCCTTAGAAGGTAGTGGGTGGGATCGGTCAAATCAATCGACTTCGAAGGTTCATCTCCAACTTTAGCAATATAATCGGGAGAATCTGGCTATGGATCCATGGAAGCCCTATCACTTCGAGTTAGTGGAAGGCGGGGTGGGGTTAGACGCCGTTACACCGCCCTAATAGGGGTATTTGCTTCCTTTTTAGTGGGATTATATCTGGGATAAGCTAAGTAACTAGAACTCGGGATTGGGATGGACTCTAAATAGAGCGGAAGGGGATGACTCAGCAGCTGGACTTGAGACGCCACTAACAAAACGAGAATGAGCACCTAAAATGAAAGATAGTACAGTCACTACAGGAATGGGGCGATGGCAGCGACTTCCTGTTTACGAGGAGTTGAGATCGACGACTGTCGCATCGAATGTTCCCGCATATGACCTTAGCCTTGGTGGAATGTAAGCCAAACTACTTGCTTCTGCTTCTGTGGAATTTGATCCAACGACTAGGCTTCGTGCGCCGCGCCCATAATGAACCAATTGACACTTACAACTGCCGACCTGGCAAAGAAAAGAATTGACTCAATCTGATCATTCAAATAAATCAGGCGCTAGTGTATAGTCAAAGGAATGAAAGCAGACCAATCCCGTTTACCTAGCCTAGAGTTCGAGAAAAAGCATAGACCAAAGTGAAAGTGCCTTCCCTTTTTAGTAAAGAGTCGATCCCCTATAAACAAAGAGGATAGCCCCTCGCCCTAGCAGGATAGCCACGCACTCGGATTCTTTTCCGGAATTCGTCAATGTGGTTTTCTTAGCTTAGTTCCTCTTTTCGACCAGGGGCTGGGGCTTGAGAGAAGAGTAGGCTTTCGTCACTTGTCACTTAACGCTACGCCCTTAGTTAGAGCGAATTGCCCGAGTGAGGGATTGAGCGCTTCCTTTGACTTAGATATTGGTAGATGGGAGAGCTCCCCTCAAGCAAAGGATTCCCTTCAAGCTCAGGAAGTATGAATGTCACTCTTAATCCCAGGCTTGTCATCGATTAGGTCATCGAGTATGTGTCAGCGATCAATGGGCCAGAGGTGATAGCCCGGATAGTAATGAGAAAAGAAATCGATGAAAAAGGGGGATGCGGAAAGGAATAGCAGGCCTGTAAAGCTACTCTCCTGAAGTCCCGTTTGCTTTTGACGTTCTAGTTTCTGTTGAATAAGATTACTGCCGGTGAGCGGGGGTCATCGCTGATGTGTCATATCTGATTCTGATTGAGAGTCCTCGGAACCCGGATCCTATTTCGAAGGAAGAGGAAATGAATGAATGCTTGAAGTAAGTCCCGGTGCCGCTAGCTACTTTTCTGGAGACGAGGACGAGGCCCACTTTTTGTTTGACTAGTATACCCAAGGGGCTGGACTTGGTATTCGTGATTGACGGGCTAATTGAGAGTTAGGTAAAGGCTAGTGATCAAATCAATAATACGAGTGGGACTGAAATAGAGGAGTGGGACCCTCGCCGGGAGACAGTCAGCAGATTCACTATTATCTGAAATGAAATTGTTGGACGGGAGTGAAAGAAAGGAAAGTACTCGCATCTAGTCCACTTTCAAATGCATGCACGAAAAGCGAAGCTCCGATGATGCCCGATAGCAGCGCATAAGAGGCGAATCCACTATTCCCATTGAGGAGGGAGTTCTGCTCTCTAAAATCTCGCTCTACTAAGGAGGAATCGTCCTGCTTGCTCAATTTAGTAGCTCCTCTCTGGTCGATGGCTTTTCGCAACCAATCGATTACTGGATGGAAGAATGGGAGAAGAACTTGGGAATGCCGGTTAGTTGGCGGCTTCGGGAGTGATGAACAAGACTGCGTTCTCTTGGGTTACAGGAGAACCCATCTTAACAATCTAATCTGATCAGGGCTCAACTGAAAGCCTAGTTTCTAAAGACCCTACCCCTTACCTTATACAGGTACAGGCTATGGAAAAAGCAATGGATGACTAGCTATAAAGAAAGTCAAGCCATAGCCATAGTGCGTTAGAACAAGTAAACAAGCAGCCTAGCTAGAATAGAAAGCCTAAGCGCGTTAGCTATGGAACAAGCCAGACCAGAAGGTGAGGCACCCGGAGCCTTTGCTTTCTCGCTGCGAATCGATCACTTTCAGACGAGACAACGAGACAGAGATAAGTCCGATGGAAGAGGTGATTCTCCCATTTTTGTATCGTATAGCTCTCGTGGCACACCAACTATATCTCGATAAAAAAGTTCCAACGGATCGATCACAGGCATTATTCCGCTACTATACCAGGCAGAGAAAGCTTTCTCATTTGTTTAATGAGATTTCGATCCAAGCACATCAGGTAATCAAATCCAAGTCTTTCACGGCAAGCTAAGCCAAGCCAGCCGCACTCTAAGCATACGCATTTCCTACGGGATTTTTCATATCCCCAATCCGGATCATGGGACAGACGCGGATGCCTAGCCGTTTTCAAATGGCCTTCTTTGTTTGCCCAGATAATCTAACGAAAAAGGGAGCCAATGAGCAAGAGTCCAGTCGCCTCCGATCAGTGGCTTGTCAACCACCGGACCGTAAAGACCCACTTTTCAAATTTCATAAGTATGGTAAGCTCTTTCGAGCTTATTATCTGATTCGGACTAGATCAGCCCCACTGCTCATAAGGGACCCTATCCAAATAGGGGGTTTTATATAGTTATTACTTTTCTTTGGATAAGTGCTTTTCAGTGGTTCTAAAGTGAAACTAGTTGAGAGACTATAAGACTTTAAGCGCACCTAAGCGCCTTGAAGCCTAAAGGGCCGACGGGGAACCGATCAAGTAATCGCACTCAAAGATTCGGAATCGGAGCTGGAGCAAGCGAGAAAACTCCGTGCGCGCTAGCTTTAGCATACGTTTTTCAGCTGGTTAGGGGCTTTCTTCGCAGGCTCTTATCTTCTCGTAGTGGATGAATAGCGTAAGATAGTTTTGATCTTTCTCAGTATACTACTTGTGATGTTTACCTTGAATTACCTACGGTGATTAGTTGGAGGTATCGCATATAACTACTGGTCAGACTATAAAGAGTCATCACATAAGAAGTCGAGGTCCGTTTAAGGTGATTTCAAAGCACTAACTGGCTAGCTAGTCCGTAGGCAAGCCAAAGGGAAGGAGTCGAAGAAGAGGTTGTCAGGCCAGAGGGCAAGACGACTGAGCCGAAACCGCCAAGGAAGGCTGAACGGCAGGAGATGAGGTCTTTCATCTGTTCGAAGCCGCATTTCGCACGCCCCCTTAATGCAGTGCAGTCGGAAGAGGAGGCGTCCGAGCGGGGGCAGCTGCTGAATGCGATTAAGGGGACAATGAGTGAGTCGAGCAGGAGAGGCGCACGTCGGTGTCACGGTAAACGGATTAGACACTGTGACCTTAGGCGACACGGGGAAATCGCACAACTTCGTTTCAGACTCCGGTAAGCGCGACGAGGTAGTAGAACTCAAACATCCCCTGTCATCTTAATCCTGCGAGAGGAGTGACCCCCCAACATGATCCTGACCCACCAGACCATAGCGTAGCAACACCTTAATATCTCACGATCGATCCAATGGACCGTCTTGCTAGCTTGACCCCCGGATTCTAGAGACGTGGAGATGGATTAGGTAGGGGTGACTCTGAATCACTCGCGCTCGATCTACCTTGTACGGAGTCCCCTAAGGTCCTTAGACCAAATAAAGCCATGAAGACGGAAGGAGCCAACATGTATGAACCCAGTGACCCTCCCATCCTTGGATAGCTCTCAGGATGGATTTTTTGATTTACAGCTTCCGTGGGCGATCTCCGAATCTCTAACAAGGAACGATTTCCAGTTTGATCGACCTTAAGATGGCATAGTCGACTATGAGAACTCTCTTCTCTCTCTGTATTTCCTTCTTTCATTCATCCCTTCCTCCAGGAATGGACTTTGGGTTTCCCAGATGTGGATGAAAACTCATTTTTCTAGGCGCATTCTGGAAGGATTCTTGGATGACGCAGCTGATTGGATTCTTGCTTTTAGTCTGACTAGAGAGCTCCCTAGTGAACTCGGCGGAAGCTCTCCCCTTGGATTGACTGCATTTTCGCATCCCCGGCAGATTCGTGCTCGAAGGAAGAAAATGGAGACAGGAATCACTAGCGTTAGCTTGAAGCCCCAAAGGCACTCTAGTCCTCGTTGACTCTGACTCCTTCGATCTAGTGGAATTAGTAGACGAGTCAGAATGCAGAGTAATAAACTACGGCTTTGTTTGATCGACAACTTGCTAGTCGACAGAAGGATTTTCAAACTCGATAGCTTACTGGCTTAACAAGTTTCTGGAACTCTGATAGCACTCTCCTTCGCCTCCCAAAGTCATTAGTAGGGCACTCAACACTTCAATCGCGAATTCTCAGTTGGAATCTTCTTTGGAAGAGAGGTAGTATACCGGGCTAGCAGGACTGAATGCTTAGTACGCTACCCGGAAAGAGGTATGCGGGAAGGAAGTTGCCTTTCGACTGACTTTAGAAGGCCTTGAATTGAGAGAGATATGAATTCTGAGACGTCGGTTCTTTTCTCGATTGATAGAAGGACGGATTATACATAGTGTTTTTAACCTAGCTCGCACAAGTGAGATGACTGCCTGTGTAGTAGCGACCGAGAAGTACCTTATCCATTAAGTGGGGTGCATCTACTGGGAAAGCGTCCAACTCAACATGTCCGATGCGAGATAAGACTGGTCCGCTACTATAGTATAGGTTTGTTACTTGCCGTACGAACTAATCCTCACCTGATCTATTGCTCATAATAAAATAACAAAGAAAGTAAAGGAAGACGTTAGCAGCAATTGAGCTTCAGGCTGCTACGACTCAGCATCCAACAGGATTCGAACCTGCAAATTCCCCTTTCTTAGGCGGATCGCTTTCTCCATTCAGCCATGGATGCTTGCGAGTGAACTAGGTTTTTTTGGTATTCCTTCTCGAGCTTCTATTTCCTCCGTTAAGGGAGATTCGGGAAAAGATGGAATAAGAAGACGTGTTTCCAGAACGAACAATATACGGGTGGAGAAGGGGGAGTTAGCAAAGTTGGACAAGATTGGAATGAGCATAGAAACATGTATGGATGTACCAGATCGGCTAATGCTCCCAGGTTGATGCGATGTATTCCACCAGTTGACTGGAGACTTTATTATTGGTATATCGATCGGTCCAGCACGGATTGAAATAGGAGCCGGTTCGACAGGAAGCTTTTGAAAACGCAGTGCACCCAGGTAAATAAGGAACAAGATGAATACAGAAGTTAAACGAGCATCCCACACCCGAAAGGTACCCCACATAGGCCTTCCCCGAAACCCCCCAGTCACTAAGGTAAACAAAGTAGAAAAAGCACCAATTTCTGTACCGGTTCCGGAGGAGCGAAGAAAAAGGGGATGTTTTGTTAATGGGAACAAGAAACTGTTTATAGCCGTTGCGATATAAACTACTATACTCATCCGAGCCGCAGGAACATGTACATACGGAATACGAGAATTTCCACCTTGTTGAAGATCTGGTGGTGCTACCCGAAGACTTAAATGAATAGCCATCGCTGTTAAGAACAACCGAGATCCAATGAGAATTTTCGCGTAGCTTCTTGTCTTTGACATAAAGAAAGAAGGTTGTAATAAGGAAACGGACATGTGAGAATTTTGTCCTTGCCTTGCTAGTGGAACAAGAAAGACATGGATGTATATTCAATACGCAAGAAAAGGATTTCGCATGCTTTCCATATCTACTCAGAGGGGTCAATCCAATGGGCCTTCCACTTCCACATGATATCCTGTAACTGTTCTTTTTCTATTTGGCTTTTGAACTTCAAGGGCCTATGTTGCCCGTTGTTCCAGCAGTCCTTTTGTAAAGACTCTACTCGAGAGAGTAGAGCTTTACAAAAGCCAACCGAAACACCACTATCCAGTCCAAGAAATTCCATCTTATTATCACACTCCCCTTTGGAAAGAGAGCGCTTTTTCCCAATATTGAAGAGGATGATGAGTTATCTTTTAACGTATGAAATGAGACATTGGGGGGCCCGAGCCTCTTCGGGAAGGGAGAGAGCCTTATCCACGTCGAGCTTGGTATACGAACCAGCGCTTGGGTCATGGGTGCCCGAGCTAGACGCAGCCGAATCAATGCCTGAGGGAAGCATTTGATTCCCAAAGAAGGACGTGGGCGTACCTTCGGAATCTATCGTCAGAATTGCTCTAAGAGCAAGAGCTGTGGCCAAAGCCAGACCCCCGGACCCCCCTACCTTTGCTATTAACAGAGATAGAGCTCTTGCATAAAATAAAGAGAGAACTCGACTTTACTTAGTAATATCTCAAACATAGATGGGTAGACAGCCAAAAAGATACAAGAAATGATAGATAAAAAGAGAAGTAGAAAAAACGAAATAAGGCTACTTTGAATCTGAAAATCCATGTATTTTTTCATTTTCCTACTTATTCTGTCACTACTCTTCTCGGCTGGAATCCACAATGGGCTGGTGTGAACGGATAGATTGCTACTCTTCTGACTTATAGCCATGATAGACTGAACACCCGCCCCATCATCAAAGTAAAGGTGCGATGAGATGACAAAAAGCAGTCAAAAGCCACCCCTTGTGCAAGAGGGGAATTCAGCTTTTATCAGTCTCTCATCTCTAAAACACTTTTTTCTCAGGTCGAAGAGAAGCCAACTACTTAAACCGCGCATATCAACTACTCAAAGCGCACATTGGCATAACAACCAACCCCCCTTAAGGCAGATGAAGAGACCGAGGGAGCAGACATCAAAGACATGAACTATGGCCCTAGAGAAGATTCACCCATGGCTTAAGAGTTCCATTCCCCATTCCCTGACACATACCAGACAACCAAACAATAGAGTCTACAATAAAGTCAGTCAGTTCTGAATAAGGAAGGAAGCCAAGAATTTCATGGCTGGACCTGGTGAATTACTCGAGTGAACTCAACCAGATGTACAAGGTGTGCAGTCTACCGTTGAGAGTGCACTAAGAGAACTCATTGAGCTGGGCTGACCGGAAATCACTTGAACCTACCTATTGTTTGTTCATTATTAAAGGCGGCGGTGTCATCTCCAGAAAGGACGATGTAATCAACATAAACTAATAAGACTGCTGTGCGTCATGAAGATGAGCGGACGAATAGAGAGTGGTCTGTGGAGCTGTGATGTAAGCCGGCCTGCTCAACGGTGATGCTTAACTTCTCCAGGTGAAGGGTGCTGAGACCATAGAGGGCTTTGCGAAGCCGGCAAACTGAAGAGGAGCGGGAAGCAGGAAGGCATGCTCCACTACGGGGTCGGGCAGCAGCAGAATGAAATCAGAGTCGGTCTTCTCTGAAGAAACAAACGGAGGCAGAAGAAAGCAGGGCAGTCAATCCCGATGAATGTTTTCTATTGTAACTAGGATTTGACTTCAAAGAAAAAAGCTCCAAAGCGGGAATAAGCCCAAGGTGCGCTTACAGTTCTACTTAATAGTATCTGCCCATGTGTGCCGGAGAGCTTTTGCTTTAGGCTTCTTTCTTTTTAGTGGCAAATCGCATTTTATTCATCTTTCTTCTCTTCCTCGGAACCAAGTGCGCTTTCTTCGGCGGGTGATTTACGATTTGTTGGGACAGGTTATTAAATCTTCCAGCGAGGCTAAAGTTCCAAACGGTCTGTACCATACCTACCCCTCCTAAACTTCCCCTACTTAAAGGTAAGGACAAAAGTCGTTATTTCCTTTTGATCTTTCTGATCCCTTGCTGCATAGCTTAGATAAAAAGCATCCTCCCTTGTACTGAAAGGCTATGACCTTATCCCGTCCCAAATCATGTTGTTATGAAATTCCAAACTGAGACGGTTCCTCCCGGGGCCCCCGGAGGGGTAATTAAGGTTCGCCCTTACTTAATAGGCAGATAGTTTCTTTGCTGAATCAATCTCTGTCACCTGGAAACCCGGAAAGACACTTTCATTCATGAATCAGGCTCTCGTTTGTCTTGAAGTCTTTCCCCTTTAAGTGTTGTTAAGAGTTCGAGAGGACTTCTTTATGGGAGTACTACTTGAATAAGGCAATTTAGTTGAGCCCCTGCTCTTGATTGAAAGCCTTGTTGAGATAAGGGAGAAGTTATATTATACCATTTTACTGTACTGGAACGGAAAGGGATAGGTGAAAAGATACCCTCTTCTGAGCTTCTGGGATGGAGTCTGGATCTTTACCATTCCATATGGAAGAAAGCGCACTTTTATGAGATTCTTTGCCTTGCACGCATGCATGGCCTTGAACTTTGGTTGGTTAGCTGCCTACTCGGTCACCCATGCTTTGGTCTATTTTCTTTTTTGAGCCGGGTTGCCCCATTGGATTGGCATCCCGTCGCCTCTCCAGTCTCAAAGGATGATGAGCAGTACAGTTGCTTATAGACATATGTCTTTAGCCGACTCTTGAGTGACACGAGGTGCCTCACTTTCCTCGTGCAGCGAATGAAATGACCCAAGTCGATCCAAGTTTCACTTCACTCTCCGGTAGCTGGGAAGGGAGTAGTCATCCTTTTTCGTAATTTCCAGTACCGGTTATGTACAAAACAAGACAAACCTTTCTTGTACTCCGTGCCTTGTGTTACTGAAAATTTTTGTCATCCAATGGGAAAGCCCCTACAGACGACAAAGTGAATAAGGTGATGTTCGCCCTCTCTCTAATCACGGTGGAACAGAGTGAATCTTTCTTTCTCCCTCTCCTGAGTTGAGACACCGCGCTCTAGCTGAACTGATTCTGGTGATAGGGCCTCGTCTTCGTTCGATCCTCGTTATCTTCATAGCAATCAAAAGAAATGGCGAATCAAGTCTTTCCACTCAAGCGGGAAAGCACTCTCAGTGGGGAAGATGCTACCTGAGCTGACAGCGGGCAAGGGGGCATCCGATCAAGGTTTCTTCAAGAAGGAGGACCAAAACAAGAGCGTTCGACGATCAATCGGATGTGTAGCCTTCTCACATCAATGTGATACAGGCTATGCCATACATCTTCACATGCTAAAAAAGTCAGCGCAAACAGACCTTCGACGAGGAAGGAGACTGTCAGTCTTGCGTCGACTCTCAGAGGAGGTAAAGTCGGCAATACGGGACAACTTTCATGGCCCAGAACGAGATGAGGTGTAGACCGGTTTTCGAGACGAGACCAGGAGCAGTTGGTGGAGACTCGGATCCCTCAGTTCGAGCAGTGAGGCATTGGTAGTCAACCGGAGTCGACAGCTAGAAGAGTGAAGCTTTCAGTTCTCTTTCTCGTGACATTGAGGTGTGACGTAGGCATCATGTTCCATTGTTGGAGTGTGAGATTGTGTCATGCCTGCTCCTACTGAACTGAATGGGATTATCCCCTTGCCTTCTACTCTTCCACGTCAGTAGGTAATAAGTACACTGTGAGAGTCTTGACCCCTGTTGTGACAGTCTTTTTGCAAACCGCCCTTGCTTAGCTTAATTCTCCAACCTTATCTAAGTCAATTCCAAATGAACTCTGCCCTTTCCACTTCAAAAGAATGGCTTCTTCTTTCATGCCATTCCTCATCCTCTGGAAAAGGAACTACAGCTCACTAATCAAACTCACCCATTGCCCATCTGGCAAACCGATATTCAGCTTTCTTCCCCACCCATCGCCCATGTTTAACACGTGTTACAGGCTGAAAAAATGTCATTATCGACCATTTTCGACTTGGGGCTTCTTACCCTCGATCTCGATCTACATCCGAAGGGAAGTCCTCGAGCGCTCTCTGCCTCGAGTGCGGTCTTTCGCTCCATCTCTAAACATTCCTTCCTACCCCGGCCCCCTCTGGGGAACCCTCCTTCGCTACTCTTAATCATCTCATACTTACGAATAAGGGGTAAGAACCCGCATTCACAAACAAATTCATACGGCGAGATAACGACTACAAGGTCGATGAAAAAGATCCCTTTCACTACCCTTTCATTAGAACTTCTCTAAAGAAAAGGAGAATCTTCCCGCTTCGGATGATGCCTCAGTAGCGCGCTTTCACCACTGCAAATTGGTTCTGTTCCTGCGGCTCATGGATATTTCAAAGCTGGCTTACGACAGAGCATTTGGATATGCAACTCTCACAAAGACTCCCTTCGAAGAAAGAAGGAAAAGAACGACATGGGATGAACTTGCTCTCATTATCTGTCTGCCCGCACCTCTGATGAATAAAAATCCAAGCACATTAATTCAATTACCTGATCGCGTCAAGGGAATGAGGCGGGCTAGCAACCTCCTTTTTCTATACCTAGATCGATGAAGAAGTACCAGTATGTGACCTAAAAAGTCCATTCCTGTCGAAAGGGGAAGATCTTTAAATTCAGTCTGTCTACTCGTCGGTTTATCCCGAAACAACAGCGTATCTTCCATCTCGAGATGATTGAATTCATTTGTATGCCCGATGTCTAACCGTAAAAACGAAAGACAAGGGGCAAGAAAGAGGCCCCCGAGTGATAGGTTCGGAACGAGCATTTTATATATTATATATCATATGCATATGCCCCAATTAGAAATGTTTTTCATGTTCTCTGGGGAAGGAGTTCTTTGGTTTTGATTCTAGGTATGACGTAGTAGAAAGAAGAGTCCTTTGCCTTAGCACGGAGCTATAGAGGTTGGAATGTCAAAGTTTTATTTGTTTTTTTATATATCGTATAAGAAGATGATCTTTGTACTCTTTCTAAAGATTACGTGCAATCAGTCTGTTCTCCAAGCCTTAGCTTATTAGCTTACCTCTTTCTACTGTCGTGTCGCTGCTGGATGCTTTTGATGAATAGGAATAGGAGTCAAAATCAAAGCTTATAATGAGCATCTATTGGAGTCGATCATTTCCAAGATCTAATTCTTCTTTCTTATTATGTCGTGGAAACGCCTCACAATCTTCCGTTTTACGCTTAAGCTTAAGGGAAGAAATGTTCTTGTTGGACGCAGGACCTGGTACCCCCAAAATTTGTATGCAAGATGAGCCTACAGGAGTGCCAATCAACCGAGCCACCAGGTTTGAGAATAAGGTGGGATCCCTGAATGTAGTGGCTGGTGAATCACTGATCAAAAAGCGTATTTTGGAGAGATTCTTCATCGATCTAGTGGCCGGTGAATCACTGATCAAAGAGCGAGCAGCCGCCAGGTTTCATGATTTTGTAGGATCCCTGGATGTAGTGTCTGGTGAACCGCTTCTTCTTCCACGAAGATTCAGACAAAAGCGAGCTTGGATGGAACTGAAGAAGATTTGGCGAACGAATAAAAAGGTCAAAGGGTTTATTATTAACAAAGTCAAAGGTGGTTATTCAGTAGCCATCGCAGGTTTCATTACTTTTCTTCCATTCTATCCTCTCATAAAAAAAAGGATAGCGAATGATCGATTCACCATTAAGAGCATTAACCCCAAAAGGACGAATATTGTGGTGTTATAACAGCGGCAGATCAAAGAAGAACTTTCTGAGAAAAAAAAAGAAAGAGAAAATGTTTCCAAATCCGAAGCCCACCTTAATCCATTCTTTTGTTGAGGGTCTGGCACTTATTCCGTCCCTTTTTTTTACATAGCGAAGAAAGGCTCGTGCTCGAATGCGTGACTGCGGAGCGCCTATCGCCCTGGCACGGCACTCTAAAATGTTGGGTTGGGACAGAAAAAAGACTGAAACTAGGGAGACGAAGAATGGAATTGAAGAAGGCATAGTCTAAGATAACAGAATAGAAGACCAACCAACGAGTGAGTGGCGAATTATTTGAATGGTGACAAAGCCTGACTTCGTGAAATGCGGCTCGAGCCGCGAGGTCCCACTGTCTTTTTTGATCAAATATTATCAAACGGCGAAGCCTGGCTTTCAGCTATCTTTTAACTTCCACACAAAAAGAGAAAGACGAATTGCATATATGATTATGGTTTGCTATCTTCCCGAAGATACCAAGCGGAAGAACAATTGGGCGGTGTGTCACCCTCCTGAGCGGTATGAAGCCCGTAGACAATGGCTTTAGAGAGATGCTTTGATTTAAGACAAGACAGTAAATGAATGCAGCTTCATTCTTTTGCTGCATTCATTTCTTCAACTTGACACGCGTAGAATGGAAAGAAGGGCTGACTCCCCAGCATCTCGTTCAGAATCTTTCCTCTTTTGGGCAGTGGACGTGTGAATTCCTTTCCAGTTTCTCGGGAGGAGGGAAGGACTGACGACGATGGAATTAGCAACATAAAATCACCCAAAGAACGAAAATCGTTTTTCTTTTCTTCTTCAAGAATATATAGGCTCTCAAAAGAAAGCCATGAAATCTCCCTATTATGCCTTCTGTGAAGCTCACTTTACTGGTTGTGTTTTGAAGAGTGGTTTCGAGATCCAGTGGCGGAGGTAAGTGCTGTCCTCGAACGCTAAGCTAACTCCCTATGTTGATTCCTTCTGTTGTGCCTGCCGATTCGATGACTCCGGAAAAAGGTGGCATCGGCTTCTTACTTTGAAAAAAGGGCCGAGGACAAGTGAGTAGTTGAATATCTGACAGGCGGCTAGCCGACATAACTAAAAGGACTAAGCTTAAAGAGGACCATCGACCGAAGAAAAGATATATACGCCAGCTCGAGTGCAAGCTACAGTTCCAGTTGTTCCGGCTATCGGCTACCTTTCTGACTACCGGAAGTGGAAGGGCATACTCTAATCCAGTGATCAAAGCGGACAAGATTAGTTGAATGACTAGCTGACTTGACATGGATGGCGAATTCTTATTCATAAATCTTTTCATCCACTGAAGAAAAGGCGGAGTCTTCAGTCTCATTAAAAATGAATTTTTCTTAGGGCCCAAGCAAGGCTTTCAAAGAGGTGCACGCATTCGCCACTCGTATTGGGAAGCAACCAGATCTCCTATGGAAAGAAAGTCAGTCAGCGGGTGGAACAATCCGAGCAAGCAACCACTTGTATGCCTCAACAATCGCTCCCTTCCCCTGCTGAGTTGGTTCCTTCCCCTTTGACGATTTACTCTTTTTTTTGGTGCTTCCTTCCCTAATGGAAGGAGCTCCCGCATCCCATTGTTGACAGCTTCCGGCGGATTGAAAGACTCTCTATTGAGATTGCACCCAAGAAAGGCGCCAACTCAGGATCAACTGGCCCGTCTGACCCTTTTTTCAACCCATTGATACGTTGCGAGCTTCAGATCTGTAGGATAGAGAATTCCCACCTCTCATCCTTTTTCAAGACAGCCCTTACGCATAGAGATTCCCCACTCCTTTCCCCCTGTACCTCTTCCAATAGAGTTGGCTCCTACACTCTGATCGTACGCTTTGGAGGTCTTAGGTCTTGGAAAGGGCTCCCTTTTCCCTATTGGGACGAGCTTCAGCTATTGCTTTCCTATCCCTGACTGGCCTACGCTCTTTTAGTTTCCGAGCCCTCAATGCCCTTTCCTTTTTTTGATCGATCTCTATCTGACGCTTCCTAAAGCGAGTGTCAACTATCGATCTCTGACGAAGACCCGTGCCCCCTCTCTTGAGGAAAAGAAGAGCTTTCGTGACCAAGAGGACCAAGGGTTCAGTTCAGATGATCAGTGAGACCACACAAGAAGACGGGATTGACATCATTGCTCAGACTGTTGTTTTCAGACTTCGGTTACGAAAGAAAAGACCAAGCAACAATGGACAGAGAGGGAACAACTCTTCCTCTTTCTGGATTTCGAGTGAGCGAGTCTACAAAGAAAACGACAGTCTGCCTTTGAAGCGCGGTACGGATATGGAGCCAGTGAGCTTTCGAACCCCACTCTAGTCTTCTAGCCTCGTGAGCAGGCTAGTCGAGAGAGAAGAAGAAGAAGCTTCTCGCCTAAGTGAACTACGAGAGTCAGTCTCTCATTTAGGAGATCAGCTCAAGCGAAGGTCTTCCTATTTTGGATTGGAGCGGCAGTACGAACATAGATAGAGTCTTTCGGGGCTTCCCACCTTGATTTAGGGTAGGGGAAGAGGTAAATCCTATTGCCACCATCGAGCATAGAATCAGACCGAGGAGAAGGGCTTAACAGCGCCTTACTTCCAAAAAGAAAATACATGATTTCATTGTTTTCATCGAGGTCCGTTGTTTTGACTGTCTGAATTGATTCTGAATCGGATGCCCGCTTCGCACCTTCCCCTTCTTCTTAGTGAGGACATATTCTAATTCATTAGACGACCTCGGAAGGAACCGACGGTCGGTGAGGAAGGTTACTGGCCCACAAGAAAGCTAGAAAGCGGATCTAGACTGAATTGAATCGCGAACTCTTTGGTTGCAGTTCAAAAAATGACTGGTGAATTCTCCATGCCGTGGAAGGCGAAAGTCATTGTTAACTATATCCACTCCCAGCTAAACAGATTTGAAGACTGGTCGTCTTAACCCTAACGGGGAAGGAAGCAAGAGCACGCTACTCAACAAAGATTTAAAGTATACCGCGAAAGAAGGGCTGAAAGTCATTCACGGCTTAATTTCTCGTGCTATGGAGCCGCCTCATATGGTTGGTGAGTGTAATAGCTTCCCAACGCATGCATGATTGACTAGATATCGAGCTGACCCTGTAGGGAGGGAAAGAAGCCATGTCTAGGAACTTTTTTGGCTCGACCTACAGCGGGAAGAACAGCCAGGGCTTCCATCGCCTCTTTGCTAAATCGAAGAGCGGAAAAATGCACTTAATTGCTTGTGATGAAATCGACCAAAAAATGCTCTTTGAAATCGAGGAGAGCAGCCAGCCCCTTTCTCATAATCTTAATTATTAGCGGGTAGGTTACACTTTTTCCTGAAGCATAGATGAGATTAGAGATGAAAAAGACGCTAGCATTAGCAGAAGATCATCGATCATACTTTCTTGCCTTAGCCACCATTGAGGAAGAGGGATTTCTACTTGCCTTAGACCACTATCGAGGAAGAGAGACTCATAGCACAGATGATCCTTACCCGTGAAGGCAGAAAGAGTACCTGTTGTTAACAAAACGGAGTCTCAAAAGCCCATTTATCGCACTGGTCTCAAAAAAAAAGTAAATTCTCGTATTTTCAGGCAGAGCACCAGTCAAAGACCTAGAGGCCTATGAAAGTCACGTTTTCACTTAAGAAAGATGGCGCCTTTGCGAGGATGTCTTTAATCAGCCAATGCCAAGGCAACAGAGCTAGCATCAAACCTACCCGCCAGACCTCTTTTGAGAATCATACTCCTATCGTTCTTTCTATTCGCTCTTCACTCTAACCAAACACTGATCTCTCCCGCCCATCTATTCTTACTCACTACTCTATAAGTGAAGTTCGAATCTTATTCTTTTTTTTTCCTGTTGTCTTGCTTGGCTATGCCTCCTTTCCTACTACCATCCATCCTGGCTCGGCCCGGTCGTCCCGACCTCTCGCTCAGTCCTTATCAAAACCCTGGGGCTAATTCTTCCTCAGGCATTTTCCTTATTACGTATGCTCCGCCCTCCCGGTTCACCTAGATCCATAGACCGGCTTGCTATTAAGGTCAAGCTATTCAGTAAAGCGCTTAACTTAACATAAGTGAAAGACAAAAGACTCTGCTCCCCTATCTTCTAAAGAGGATAGAATCTTCTTTTGTTCTTACATAAGGTGCAGAGCGAAAGATACAGATTCGGATATAGTCAGGTTAACCTTGACGATCCTGGTTAGCAGGCCAGTAGCGGTTTTCAAAGGTAGGGGGGGAGCGAAGCTTAACGTCTGTAGGCAGCGCGGAAGCTACTGCTTAACGAATGAAGGAGGCAGGCCGACTCGACTACAGAGACTACAATACAAGTCATGAGCGATAGCGAAGGCTCTCCCATTCCCACCGGGAGCCCCCCCCTGGTCGCAAACAGGGCCGACCGGGAGGCGTGAGCGAGATGTCGATTTGGTCTGTCGTCCTCCTCATTATAGTCCTCCTAGAATCAAGAGCATTTCGTCGGAATACATCCTGTCTTTTCACCTTTGTAGTCCTATGCATAGTCAGTACTATAGCCCCAATCATGGCTACTAATAAAATCAGACTAGGAACCAAAAACCAGACGGAATAGTAGGTATAAAGTAAATTGCCTAATGTTTCCAAATTAGTCCAACTTCGTACCTTTCCGGCATAAACCGTATATTTAAGAGAGGTCGTATTTCTGTGGGTTGGTAGTAATGGAATGGTTTCATTATCTAAAATGAAGAACATTTCCCACCAAAGGATCAGTCCAATAATACCACTAACTGGTAAATAGCGCAAGACTTCTTCGTGAATCTCCGCTATTTGAATATTGAACATCATAACCACGAATAGGAATGAAACGGCAATAGCTCCTATATGAACTACTGGGGAGATCATAGCGGAGAAGTCGAGACCTAACAAAAGAAGTAAACCAGAAGTGTCGCGAAAGACTGGGATGGGAAACGAAACGGAATGTACCGGATTTTTAGCACGTACAACCATCAAACCAGAGACCAAAGCAGGGCTCGACGAAACAGAAAGTATCATGGTACGTCGTCCTTCCCTGAAATGGAACTTGAATGCGTCTTCTTGCTCCAGCATTCAAGTCGATCTATTACGACCAGCGCGGTTGTTCGTATTTCATTTTCTTCTTTCTTCCAAGCCCTTCTTATAATATAAAAAAAAAGCACTCACTGAATTACTTACGGAATCTCGTCTTTCTCTCGACGCCGAGAATTTTGGATGTGTCCGGGTCGATCAGAGGTTCGGCTTGCTTCTCCCCCACCCAGCAAACTCCAGCATCAAAGCCTACGTGCGCTAGCGCGCCCGAGGACGAACAAGCAACGGATTAAGCTAAGCGCAAGGTTCTGAAAGAACGAACAAGCAACGGCTTTCGCCGTTTCTATTAGCGCAGCCGTTTTCTTTTTGTAGCGCGTTAGCGCATCCGTTTTGAAGCTTAGCCCTGTAGTTTTTCACCTTCAAAAGAAGGCGCCAGCGCTTGAGTACTGACCCCTCCGGGGGTCCCGGGTTGCTTTGGCGCGCCCCACCCCAACGTGAGAGTATTGCCTTTTCAGCCTACGCTTGCTGCTTGCTGATCGCTGTGTTCAAAAATGACACGAAGCTGGATATGAGTAGATGTTGTTGGTCGAAAACAAAACGTCTCTCATTCACAATGGAACAGAATAGTCTCGCTCGATGCTTTTCTTTTGTGTATTTTCATATTCAGAGTTCAGGCAAAGTTCTTGAAACTTCGAAACTCAAAACCCAACCTAGAAAAGAATGCTACAATGTTCGAAATTCTCAACTTAACACGCCCCCACTACTTCATCTACCGAAATAACTGGGCAGATCTAATGTATTCTAGCATTAAACCAGCTCATGATCCTTAGGCTATACAGCATGGAGCAGGCAGAGAGATGAAAGGACCACCTTCTCCTGCTTGCTTGATCGGAATCTATTCTAGAAGGGATGAAGTGCTACTTAACTTAAACTTAGGAGTAGAAACTCGGAGAGACAGACAGAGAGAGGACTCTCTCATACTTGCAAACTCCTAGGATAAGAAGCCTTGTTTTTGGTAGGAATAGTTCCCTCCCTCCGGTCGCCTTTGTTGCCCCTCGGTAGAGTGAGTCTACTTAGCGAACTGGCAGGACGCGGAGATCGATTGATCAATATGCATATCGAGAGTGGATGGTTGACCGCCGCCCCCCTTGTCCTGTCCTGGAGGCTCTCTGGCCGGGGAGGCAAAGGGGATTGCTATCGTCACCCTTTCTCCCGGTGTATGTGAAAAAGAGAAAGTGACTAACCTTTTTTTCTTTTCGGTCATAGGTTGGTCCAAAGAACGAGAGTCGGCTTCCTTAAGGGAGTTCTTCCTCAGTAGCTCAGTGGTAGAGCGGTCGGCTGTTAACTGACTGGTCGTAGGTTCGAATCCTACTTGGGGAGATTTTTTGTTTTCTGAATTCGAATTTCGTTTTCTAGCTTTTCTGACCTAGCGACCCCTGTCCTTCTCCTTTTTTTTGAAAGACGCAGCAGAATTTTCAAACGGGACATCAAAAGTGGGAAGTTGATTGTTGGAAATGTCTTCCTCACTCTCGTATAGGTGAACTTGGTTCGTTCAATGAAAAGGGATAAGAAGGATCTACTGGGAATGAATGGGAAGACTGGAGTAGTATTTTCATTAGCCGGAAGGAATTAGTCTCCACTAGCGTAATTCGAAGAACAAACAAGAAAAGGGTTACAGTTTAGGTAGGAGGATGGATGTGGTCCAATGGCTAAAGCTCTGCCAGCTTCTTGTAGACTGGCAGTCTCCGAGAGGAACCTTAACCCCCCGGGGGCCGGGTGGGATGGTAGACTTTTTCTTCGCCACGGGGGGCAACGAAGTCCTTGGTAATTAGCAAGGGGGGAAGGCGGATCTCCACTCATTCATTAAGTGCCTGCGGTGAGACGCGACCCACAACAAACGAAGGGGGTGGAGGGAGACCGAAGAAAGAAGAATTGTATTGAATGCTACACCGGGATCAGCAGCTTCCAGTGAAGACAAAATGGGTCGGGCAGGCGCCCGGAGGAAGGAGGATCGGGCGGGGAAAACGGGGTTCGAACCCGCGACTTCTGGCGTGACAGACCAGCACTCTAACCAACTGAGCTATTTCCCCCTTTCGTCACTACTGTCGATTCCAAAGTCACCTACCGGTTACCTTTGTCACTATACAAAAGTAGCTGTACAACAGAATGCCGTTCGCCTTTGGTACTCTTTTTCTTTGAGTAGTACGACAAAAGAAACGGCTCTGCTCGCGACGACTCAAACGGGGCTCCGCGCTCTATCTGCTATCAAGTTAGTTGGCGCTACGCGCGACTTCAGTTGACAAAAGCGAACAACATAGCGCTAGCGCCCGCGGAGAACTTTCGTTTGTTCGCCTTCTATCTAAAAGGCCTACTGACCCGCCGGTGAACAGCCGGTTACTAAAAAAAGAATAAGACGTAGTGAAAAAGGACCAAAACAACTGACTGAAGCCTACATCCCACTACGTAAGGGTTCCCTCTTCCTATGAGCCTTGAGTAAGAGGGATTCCATCGGGCTGTAGCTACGGAGCTACAGGGATTCCATCGCCTTGAGTCAATAGGTAGGGTCAACTACACCAAAGTGGAAGGGCCACTATCTAAGCTATTAGTGGGCTTGTTTGTTCTATTGAAATACTGAATCGAGTGAAGCCGTCTTGCGTAACAAGACTATAGGTCGCCAACGCCTAGAAGTACAAGTAGTCGCCCTACCGGTCACTCTCAAACTCACTACTTGGGTGACGAAAGTCACTTAGCTTCTTTAGTATGGCTGGCATACGAAGGGCTTGCCAAAGATCAACGGCCTCCCCGGGATTCAGAAGAAGCAGATAGAGCAAAGGCCTCCTCTTTCTGTCCGCTCTTCCGAAGGAATTGCATGTAGAGACAGTAAGTAATTGGGGCTTATAGTTTAATTGGTTGAAACGTACCGCTCATAACGGTGATATTGTAGGTTCGAGCCCTACTAAGCCCATCTGACCTGCTTCATCAATGACTCCGGTAGTCACCTGAACCACTCTCTCGGGCCTCTCTTCTGAATGCGAAAGAAGATTCGATCAACGTACCAGGGCTTAGCCTCTTGTGAGAAGGACGGTGATGAATTGTGTTCTCAGTGCAAAAGGAGGCTTTGAGAAGGTTCAGTGAGTCCGAAGAGAGAGAAGGTCAGTAGAGCAGTCCGGCAGCTGTTCGGGGGTAAGCTTTGGGATTAGCCTGATCGACCCCTACCTGTGTATTAAAATATCAAAATAAAGATTGACATTCGTATTGTACTCTTTTCCGGATCTATCCTCTTCCACTAACTTTACAAAACAAAATGGAAGGGCGTAGCTTGGAAGACCAAATATGTCTACTACCAACCGCATAGTCAAAGCTTGCCAGAAAATCGGCCGGTTGGTTTGCTTCTCTCCAAGTATGGGAGATTTAAAAATCTTCGAAACTAGCGAGTACTTTCTTGATCTTATGAAGAAGAGGCTTTCCTTAGCTGCGGACTTTGTTTGGGTGGGATCTTGAGAGTAGACCATGTCTGACGTTAGGGTCAATCTAAATCCTCTGACACTCCTTTTCAGCTGCTATTTGGAAGATGCAAAAGAGCTCGACTTCGAGTATGGTCTTGTTCTTAACTGCTTGAGAGAGCGCATATATTACATCCCCTTTGTTTGTTGTCTCTTGCTAAACCTCCACAAGCCTTCCCATGCTCGCTAATTGAACCGTCCGTCTTAATCTTAATCCATTCCTTTCCCGGTACACTTTCTTTTTGATCGGATTGAGACACAAGTCCCATTTGGCTAGGATGCTCGCCGATTCTTCGTCTTCTTTCTCATACTGGAGATAGACGCTTCTAATCTGCATATCTTCGCAAATCCTCTTTTTTCCTTTTCTCTTTTTGAAAACATTTACCTTCCGACGATTCTACTATGACGTTCCGCCAAAATGTGCCAGAGCGAGTGAAAGGCAAGCCTACCCACGGTGTTAACTTGCCCATCTCCATCTGCTTGCAGCCCATTCGAGTTCAGCTTGGAAACAAGAAGCTCTTCTTTCTTTGTGATGTTTTTTTTTTCCCAAGAACATTTTCCAGAGCCAAGCCGTATAAGAGTGAAACTCCTATATTCGGATGGAGTCTAAATTATTTCATCTTGGGCCGAAGAATGACCCAATTCCTTAGTTAATTAGTTTCCATGCATTAATCATATCCGGGGATGTGGGAAGCCATCCATCTACACGACACGATAGCTTAAGCAAAGAGTAGAGAGCTAAGCGATCATACAACACATATATACACAAGCCTAGCGTAGTCCTACCATAGACTAGTCTAAATCAATCTTTTCTTTGTCTGTCAGCGGGAGAGAAAGCAAGCTTACGGTGCTTAGGATGTTAATGTTTTTGTAGGATACTAAGCACCTATATATGGACATTATTGTGGACTCCTCTGTACAAGCGTATAAGAGCTATTATGCTCGATAAAAGGAAGTTTATGAAAGAGTCTTTCATTATTTTATGAATAGCCGGCGTGAGAACTGACTTTTCCGGCGATCGTATGAACAATGCCGTCCGCTTTTATGAGTTTTCATTGATCTCTCCGACGAAGTTGCGGAAGCATGAAATGCAATTTACGAATGAGCATTGCTATCTGATTCCTACAAAAGATATAGGGGAAGCTCACTTTTGTCAAATGGGGCTATGGTGAAAGCATAGAACCCCGTCTTAAATCAACCGGTGAATCCGGGAGAAAAGTGAGGAAAACAGGATATGTTATGAGAAGAGTGACGTGGGAATCTCTTTCATTTCAAAAAGAATCTATACACTCGACGAAGTAGGATTCATATGGGAAGATGAAACTGCATGAAGCATATCGATGAACTGGTACGGTGTGAGGAGAGGCCTATTCTCAATAATGAGCAAGATGATGCAGCTCTAGTTGCTGGAGGCAGAGGACGTGGACGCGGCAAGAATAGATCCAGGGGGAGGACGCGAATAGAAAAGGAGTTCGGCTATGAGGATCAGAAGAATCGAGGTGAAGGGAGATAGTCTAACTAAGGATCGAGTAGAGGAAGACGTCAGTCTTTCAGTTGTAGATGATCATTACCGAAAGAGATGTCCATTCGAATGAGAAAAGAGGGCCTGTCCGAGAGGAAATAAAGAATATTCATTTGCGGATTCTTCCGACGTCCAGTTCCTACTATTTTTCCATCACGCAAATAGCATGGACTGGATCATAGACTCTGGAGCTTCAAGGCACATGGCACACGGGAGAGAGGTCTTTTCTTAAAGCAATTCCTGTTCTATTGCATCAATCTTGACAGCAGTCAACATAGGGTTGAAGGAATAGATAGAGCGCCATTCATGTTCAGAGAGGGAACAATCTTTCTACTTCGACAAGGTCTTGTAGGTTTCCGGAATGACTACAAGTCTGATGTCAGTCTCTCAGACGGGAACGAAGGGACTACAAAAATTGGAATATGCCATCTTTATCTTTTACTAACGAACTTCTCTATATAAAAAGAAAAAAGATTTTTGCTTTTTTTTTATAACTGAAATGTAACACACCTATGTCACTCTTGAGTGACGGACATAGACGAAAGAGGAATGAGACCTGATGCGGCCCCCACTATGAAAGCGGAATCCTTTGATAGTTGACATGACCAAAACGCTTGTGCCATAGACTCCAAGACTGATCACTCTTTTCTTTAGCTCCAGCAGCATGATGAAGGATTTGAGTGGGACCTTTGTCCAAGTAAAATCGCCCTCTCCTCTCTTTACCTGATCCAATCATCGCTCCCGAGCTGAGGTCCTGGAAAACCTTGATCAGTTTATATTATTTAGAAGGGGTTGGAAAGAAAAGAGCAAAACAATTTAGGGATTTGGTTAGTTTACTAACATAAACTATATTCTTATCTAATAAAAGGACATGAAACACATGAGAAAGAGTAGGAGCATGAGACAATGAAACTTTTCCTATACCAGTAACAGGAACAATTGTACCATGGGCTAGGGATACTGAGGTATTACCCGATCACTCTTGTAGAGATAACAATTCATTGTGAGAACCAGCCATGTGGTTAGTTGCTCCAGAATCAATGACCCAAGGAAGACGATGGTGACTAGGTGGTGTAGGCAAGATACCTGCAGAATTTTCTGAGTCTTGATCCTGAGAAGACGATTGTTTGGGGCCTCGATTGATTCCCCCATAGGCCTTTAGTAGCTGCTGCTGCATATCATGAGGCGATGAAATCCCTGTAGCTGCATAGCTACAGCCCGATGAAATCCCTTAAGTTAAGACTGATCTTTTGATTCTTAAAAGTATGCTACTCACTCTCAGAAGAGAGACGAGACATGAACTTATACAGCTTTTTTTTTGCTTTTGCCATCATCCATCAGGAAACGCGGGGAAAACGTCGAAGCAAGAATAGCGAATCCGATCGACATAAAGCGTGATCCCCCCAGTCGAATAAGTCTCACGACAAAGTTTCGAAAGATGAGTCTGGTGCTCTAACAATTCAAAAAAGTAAAAATTCTTCGATCCAGTAATGCAGGAACAGGGGTTTTGTGAGTTTGAGAAGTCATCGATAAAAAAAAAAAGTTTTTCTCCTAAGAGGCCGGAGAAAGGAAGAGAGTCCACTCCTTCAAGCTCATTAAAAGAAAAAAAATGAAAACTTTTCCTGGCCCTCCCGATCTTGCTCTTCAAACAATGGGAAAAGTGCGGGGTCAATTCAATGTCGGTTTCACCGACAAACAAAATGGGATGGGAAAGGAAGAGGCATTCTCTTCTATTTATGAGTTTGTCTCTCCAAGTCCGTCTGAGCAGCTGAACTGGTCCATGAATCCTAAAAAGAGAAGGAAAAGCGAAATAGATTGATCCAACCTTGATCTGAAACCTCAAAGAAAAGCGCTTTCCAACTATAACTATGTGAATACAAAGAAGAAAAGAATCCAAGTTAGTTGGAGAGAAAAGTCGGTAGGATCTATAGTGATCAACTCCACTACGATATTCAAAGGCTGAAAAAAAGAGGTCCTAGATAGAACGATTCACGCCAGACAGTTCGGTCTGAAAAGGACGCATAGTGAGATCCTTCCATTTTTCTGAAAGAGCAGAAAGGCGAGCGTTAGTGAGGAAAGAAAGAAAAAAGCGAAAAAGAGCACTTTCCACCTGGACAGTCCAATTCTAGAAAGCGACTTTCATGCCATGTTGTAGGCGCTGTTAAGCCCTCTTCTTTGCGACTCGAAAGAGGATAGAGCTTCCCCCTCTCACCTTATCTTTTCTGTATCGTCATGGAGGGGTTCTCGATTCTTATGAAGGCGAGAACAAGCCTTGGTCTCATCAGACCATGTTCCCAATGATGCCAATCCGGTCACACACAACTTGTTTGCTGATGACTTGATTATATTAACGGAAGCCAGCACCTTGTAACAATCTTCTTCTGTGTTGAAGCGGAATAGGAAGAAGCCATGCATTCTTTCAAGAATCTCCCAACCCCCCTTTACCTTCTCCTTCTATTCTATAAAAAAAAAGGCGAACATCTAATCTAGGCCCGGTCGCCTTTCTATGAAGGCGAGCAGCCCAGCCCCCCTGTTGCTTATAGTCGTAAGGGTCAGCGGTATTTCGCAATAGCAGCTCCGAGAAGCTGGGCTTAGGGTGCGCCTCCAGCGGTCGTTTCAGTGACTCATAGGGCCTCCCTCAGCTCAGACTGGTGTCGCCACCTCTCCCAGGACCGGAATGATTATCCCTGCCCGATGGGTCTACATTCATCCCTGAATGTCGTCGGGTACTGTTCACTTCCCCGCCATTCTTGTAACCGTCACCTGTAATCCGCGCAGGTGTGTCCGCACCCCCTGGAGTGGACGAGAAAGAAAGGATTTCTCGGAGCAACCCCCCTGGTTCCAGACCCAGGAGTTCACTTTCCCGTATGAGCATTCGGTACATGTATAAGTCCGTGGAAGAGTCAAAGGGTCACCACTACTGAGGATCTCCCCCCTAATCTTAGATGGGTCGTCTGAGGGTTCGCCGCGGTTCATTGCTGTGCTTACACACTAGGCTACCCTTCTCCGAAAGCTCCGCGGGACCACCTATCACTAGTCTTCGGCCGGAGGGGTTTATTGCACAAAAACGCCGGGACGCTGGCTCTCGCAGAGGGAAGCCCAACGAATGTCAGATGCAAAGCCCCGCACCTCATTAAGATCATATTGGCATACTCTCCCAAAAAAAAAAGAGCAGACCCCATTGAAGACGGGAGTGAGGTACAACAAGGCCATTTCTGTCCACCTTCTCACGGAGCCGTACGTGGACGTTACCGCTCATACAGCTCCCAGCCAGCAAGCAGTTAGCTTTCCTCTGCAAGGAATGGAAGTGTGGATGAATCGACATCAAATATAGGAATTCGGTTTTTCTTATCATATCAGCAATAACATGCATGATAAGAGCATCCCTTTCACAAAAACCTACGGATCCCCCCCTCCCCCCTCCAGCCACTTCAGCACCTTGTGATCTTCTCAAAGATCATTACGAGCCCTTTCCGTTAATGTTTTTGTAGATTCCTAAAATTGAAATGGTGGATCAGGACGAGAATGAATCCGGGAATCCAGGACATATTCATCCTGGAGCTTCTGCTCTCCTCAGTGGAGGGGTTTTCATAGAGAGAGAGGTGAGTCGAGGCAAGGGTAGCCTCCCGCTTCGCTTGACCGATTCCTCGGAGTCGGAGGAAGATCGACCCTGAACAAGAAGGAGCTGCTCTCGATGTGAGATCTGCAGCAAAAAACTGTCATTTTCTTTCTGTCCCAGAACAGCAGCCCCCGGATAAGATAAGCCTAAAAACAAAGACACACAACGGACTGGACACAAACAAAAGAAAGCAGAAGTGATGACCCGTTTTCGCCCTGCCCCGATGATGCGCTCCTAGCTCGCGGAACTACACTACATACCGGAAAAAACTCTCTCTATTACTTTGAGAAGAGAATCATTGGTTTGACCGACGAGCTACGTGGGAAATACGAGATCTAGGCAAGCCGCTACATGTTCTCCCCTTGCCCTTGAACGATAGATAGAAGAACGACTTTTCTTCTCTTAGATACCGGTCGATCGGTTCGCATCTCAATAGGTCTGCGGATCTATTTTCTTCTATACGAGAAATCACCATCTCGTAGCACCACCACGACGTTCTTATTCCGAGCCCCCCCCATGCCGTGACTTCGACTTATAGTATGATGAATGAGTGGAAAGATCTTTTATAGAAGTTCCCTGTCCGATCCAAGCAAAGAGTGCGTATCGTATAGATATCCCTTCTGCACAACAAACGAAACTAAGGGTGCCGTTACAACACAAGAACCAGACCAAACAAAAAGAGTATGCTACTTACCAAACTGCTGTAGAGGAGGCCTTCGAATCGAAAGAACACAGTCTGAGATCACCCAAGAAGGAAACCTAAGATAGTTTCCCCGGGAATATGGCAAGCACGGACGACCAATTGCGCTTGCAGGGTGTGAAGGAAGGTTGGGTGGGGGCATTGGACCAAGAATTGTCCAAACAACCAACCTACCAACACAACTGATGTGTCAATGGTGTGGATTAGGTTAGATGATTCCGGATGTCCTAAGCACTAGGTAAACTTTGTTGGAACATCAGCTTATGCCGGAACAGCGGTGAAGAAAGCAGCATCTCCGCCACCATTTCCATATTCAATCCCCCCGGTCCTCCTGTTTACCTCTTTGCAGGGGTGAAAGCTGCACTATCACTAGCGACAGAGTCATTACCAACAGCTCAAAATCTTATAGTTACGGATCGGTAAGGCCTTGGATGACTTGTTCTTCGCCTCAGGGTCATCAACTGAAACTACTGATGCTTACTCATATGCTGGCCGATCCGGTGAAATCCAATTTGATCTGCCTTAGTCTATACCTATACCGGTAGTGCGATTCAAATTGGTTCAAAGTAAGCAGCTGAAGCAACTGCTGGGGGTACCTATCCCACTGTCTTTGCCGCTGGTGGAACTGGATATCGAAAAAACGGGTTCGGGTACTGTACTCGATAGGGGTGCCAAAGGCAAAAGTACCGATAGAAGGGAACCCGAAAGTAGGATGCGCGATCCATGAGAGCCCATTCAATTGAGAGAAAGGGTCCCCTTTTGATGTGATGAGAAAATGTACTCCTATGATTCAATTACCTTTGAAGAAAAAAGACTATCTTTTCTTTCTCCTTACCGACAATAACCATTGAGCTGTTCTATCTCCTATGATGAAAGGTTTCCGCGGACATGGATCAATAGGGACCTTATTACCCGTGGGCTTTTCCATAATATGCTCTTCATCTTTGCTTTCAGTTCAGGATAGAGGTTAAGAACGAGGTGAATCGGCATGTGAAAAGCATCAATCGAAAGATTGAGTGGACAATGAATGGATAGCGCACAGTTCCTCATAAGTCCGATAGCACAAACGATAGATTTGACATCTTCCTACCAGTGCTTGTTTAGTTGTCACAATCTCTATTCCGCATCTTTGTCTTTTTCATGTTGTTGGAATCTCGAATCATCCGTTGTTCATCTTGCTTGGAAGACCAGTTTGAGGATGGGTGGACTATTTGTGGAGCAAACCACCCCATCAGGCTTTGTGCAATCATTTCACCAATCTATCATTTCAACGTTCAGGTTCATGTCGATTCTGCTTGTTGATCGACTCAATCCGGTCTATTAGCCTGACTTCTCGGCTTCCTGCTCGCTTTCTGTTTTGACCTCATTCTTCCAACTGTCCTATTATCTATAGGCTTCAATGACTGGTCGTGGTTCAAGCCCCATCTTTCTGTTCTTCTTTCCAGCCCGGATAGGAGCCCCCTCTTCTCTACCAGAAAGCCTCTCACCCTGACCACACCTTCCTTCTTTTCCAATCCCTTCCCTTGTTGAACTCAATGGAACCGATCCTTCCAATAGCCAATCTCGCCTCTAACTGATCGACGATCCCTCTCCCTCAGACTCGAGTCCACGAGCTATCGACTTGGCTGAGACCTTGTTCCGAGATGTTGTTGGATTGCGATGCGAGTGGGTCATCTAAAGTGGAAGACTAATCCGACACGAAGTCACTTCAAAATCCTAATTGAAAGGTGCTGAATGGAAGAAGATTCAATGTTGTAGCAGCATACTTTGATAATCTAAAGAACCAATCAAAGTCCTTATAGATAGATCTCGCCTATCGTCTGTCATTCAGAGACCAAGGAAGGCTCGGCCCATAAGCAAGAGATCCCAACTATCATCGATCGATGAGACTGTGAGGTCTCGGTTTGAGCAATGGGGAAGGTAGAGTGTATTATTAAAGAGTCTTCTCTTAGGAGGTGCTAGGCAAGTATAGTTAGTGGTTTCGCGTTCTCTCGAACAAAGAAATGGTACTTTTATGAGTATTAGGTACGTCGAGTCATTGGATCAGCTTCAGGGAGCCAAGCTCACATCGAACTGAAATGAGATCCCTCTGAGTAGTCGCAGCATCTCAAGTGCGTTTTGCTAGCGGAATTCAGCTAGGCGAAATCAAGAGTGTAGACGCGCTAGTACCACAAAAAAAGCAAAACCATGTTGCCACCAGGAAATCGAAGACTCTCCCCCTTCTCGTTAGGGTGGTTAGATCTATCATGTGGCAGGTCAGTTGAATGCTCCGGTCGTTGCCGTATCCCTTTCATCGACGACTGGGGCACAGGATTCATTGATGAGCCTCTTCGTTTGAGGAAAATGAAAATCAAAGATCACTTCATATCATCCTCCTTTCGAAGTTAGGAATGCTGGTGAGTGAATCCAGCCAACAGTCAATAAGATAGGAATTTCATGAATGCCGTAAGTGACCGGCAACTCAAGGAGCAGTGAAAACAGCGTCAAAACAGGAGGATCAAAACGTAAAAGCTGTGGTGGTTCGTAAACAAGATCGTCACTCAGATACGGTCTCTTCCAGTCATCCTCGGAGCGATTGAAGCTGGAGTTGACCGTCGCCTCCGAGGGGATAGTCCCCCACTCGCCAACCGCGATGTCTTGGTTGAGAGGCCCCACCTACCCATCTTCCCACAGTCTAACTGAGGCGGTGTAAATCCCTAATTCGCCACTTCTTATGTTGATGTACAAAGAAATTGGTTGAGGCAATCGACTTCCTACAGAGGAAGCACTTGTGCAATATCCCCCCGTTCTACACCAGATTATGCACTCACCTGTTGGGCCCATATAGGAAGACGTCCTTTCATTCAGTACACGCCAAAGCTGCTTTGCCTGGAACGCTTTGATCTGAACTTATAGGTCCCTCATTCTCAGTCGGCCTTCACAAAACAAAGCGGTTTGCACACCTTGGACCAGCTGGACAGATGGGACGGCTTAGTATCCCTACCATTGCCGGACCAAAATCAGTGACGACAGAGACGTAGCTTCCATAGTCTCTTTCACTTGGAATGAGAAGATTTCCGGCTCGGTTTCCGAAGGCAAGACTGGAGGTAGGAAGCTTTCATCCTTGGGGGAGAATGAAAACGCTCGAATAAGAACTGTCGCTCACGATCTGTTAGCATCTCCACCTGTCCCTTTGTTATTGACGAAATGGGTCACCAATTGAGATATTCAGAATTGAGCAATGAGAAAATAGGAGCGGGTGATAAGATAAGGTTTATCGAAGGCGGGGAATTTCTTTTGACTTCCTAACAAAAAGCCCGTCCGCGCACCTGAGATCCAACCAATGCTGAGTGAAATAAAGTGGGGTAGAAATCGGAAAAAGAAACTCAGGAAGTCAATTCTGACATTGAAACCTCCCCTTTTTCAGTACTTAAGTAATCGAAGGGTCACGAACCACCGATCCCGAGGTAAGGGTCCAGAGCTTCAGGCATCAAGAATGGATCTGAATCGCGTAAGGCTACCATCGTCATGTCATTGCCCGTATCGCCAGGAGAGCAAGCTACTTCCTTGAATCGTGATTGAAGGCGCTGTTAAGCCCTCCTAAAATAAAGAGTATTTCGTCGGAATACATCCTGTCTTTGGTCTCATAAATAGAAAAATGAAAGACGTAGATTGTGTCTCACGCATAGATGGTTTCAATACGTAAATAGATGCGAAGCTTAATCGCTTTGAAGCTCGTCTAGTCTAGAATTTCAGAATAAGCAAAGCTTGCGTCTTGGAACACTACTCTTCTCGCACGGGTATCTTTTTTGTCCAATCTGTGTGGAAACTGATCATCTTTCATTCAGAAAGCTGGCCCTGGATTCAAAATCCATACCCAGAGTACACCGTTAAGGAAGTTCAGGATTGATACCGCTCCTGCAAAGGCAGAAGAACGGAAGGTTGGGGTGATAGGAAAGACACAGGGCTTAGTTAGTCCCTTTTGAAATTGTCCGAATGAGACACATACTTTAATAAAAGCACAACAACTATAGCCCACTAATTCTCAATTGGGGAAATAGAAATAGAAGTAGACGGGCCTTGATCAAAGAAGGGGGATAACTCAGTCTCAACAGAAGAAGAATTGTCAAAGGCCGACCCTCAAGCGGGATTTCTTCCTGACTTACTGAGTCACTCACTCACTGACGTCAGTTAGTTCACTCAAGCCCTCACTTTTGATTCCATTTTTTTTGTTGACTTGTCTCTGATTGACTAACGAATTCTTACAATACGGAATTTTTCGAAGGCAGCAGTAGTAGAATTGTCACTTTTCTTAACAAAAATAATTGACCGAAAGACAGGACAGGTAGTACACTCAAACCTCTTAGACTGATTGCTTTAAGGAATCCGCACTCAGTTGCTATTGATTGAGCGAACGCATTTCGTCTTTATAGCAGACGTCGGATGCCCTCTCGTGTGATTGATTGACAGACGGTTTCATTAGTGGACTCAGATCCCCTCCCGATCAGTTGTTGAGCGGTCGAATCGAAATGAAAACATATCTTTGAAGGCAGGCACTCGACTGGATATCCAAGGTGGGGCTCGAAGCTGCCATCTCCAACTAGTTGGTTGAATTCTTTAATCGACAGGTGAGGCAGATCTGAAGGCGGAAGGCAGGTAATCAAATAAACTTTACACTCGATGTCAGTCTCATTATATACACCCACTTCAACACCCGAAGGCGGAATAATGATTCACTGCTGCGTGGAGCCCTGCGCTGTAGGCCGCTATTGGGCGGTGGAGGGGGCTTTTCGAGGTCGGGCAGGAGCGCTTCTTTCGCTGCTTCTCGCGCTTCTGCTTGCCAGCTTTTCGCGCTTCCTTCCCCGCTTACGCTGCTTGTTGCGCTTAAATAATAATAAAATTAGTTAAAATGAAACGTAGAATAAAAAGAATACGGCACCATGCAGAGGAAAAACCTTTGCGGGTGGGGGTCTTGCAACCCCGCACACCATGAGCGTCTGGTTATAGTATGTTCAATGTAAAAAAAGAATTTTCTTGGTGTGTCTAGAGGCGCCTATGATGGAAGAAATTTATATTCTAGGTAACCTCGGTTGTGAACCGGTAGTTTTACCAATAGAGTAGTCGTGGTTGGACACTCTTTGGTAGTCCCAAGGTATCACGAGCATCCAGAAAGAAAATCTGCACGCCCCCCCCCTGCCGGGCCTAAGAACCCGGCAATAGGGCGAGATGGGTTAGGACATTAAGAACGTTCTATCTGCTGCTGACTGCTTTCCATAAGAAATGGAATATTTCTCATGAAACAACAATCAACCTTTACTCAGCTGTCATACAGACAGCTTTTCAATATTATAGATAGACTTAGTGTGCGCTCGTGGCGGAGGTCTTGAAGAGCCTCAATGCATAACAGGGCTTTTAATCAAGGCTCAGTTATGCTTCTTCCAGAGTTTGACAAAAGAAAGGTGTATCGCGGTATATTTGTTTACCCGCAGGTTCTGCACTCATAGAAAGAGAATGGGATGGTTGAATATTGCACTCTATTTGAAATGCTGTTCAACTTTTTAATGAGGTTTGATGGTGGAGGGCGTAGCGAGCGCCTTAGGGATAAGTCCTAAAGCAGAAGAGGAAGACATGAATTAGCTACTGACTTTTCTTACTAAACCTACTAAACCGAATCTGACTTACCTACTTGATTCCTATCTGACTTGCCTGACTTTACACTTTTTTACTTGAATCACTTACTCTAGCACTGAGTCTGACTCTTATTCTGACTCGTACAAAAGCCAGCTCGTGAGTCATCTATCAAGTCTTAGCTTTTCAACGGATTAGAAAGACCTTCGACTCGTGCTCCCAAGGAATAGAATACAAGGGAACTACGTAATAAGGTAGGAGCAGGGGAAGAACTGCTTTTTTAGGGAAAAAGAAGCTGGCTTGTCAGAATGTATTGAACGTCTTTCGCGAGGACTTCTTTCATTCGTTCATTTCTCTACTTGCTCGATGGAAGTTAGCCTGATTCATGACTGCTTTGCTTTACCTTTTTTTTTGATTTTCTCTTAAATTTATATACTTTACCGCCCACTTATTAGCTGGATTAGCCCGTTCTTCTTCTCCCTATGGTGGGTATTGTCTTCATTCGGTGACGGCATCCTTTCTTGATTATGCGGGATTGGCTTCTCCATCTCCGGTGGAATAAGATTTCCTTGTTGGCATATTCTTCTTTTCATCTTTCTAGCGTACGGTGAGAGCGTTCCCGTGTGAGGCGCTAGTGGAAGTTGGTTTTGGAGATCGTAGAGATTGTTCTTTCTTTCGGCCGGATAAGCGAGAACTGATATACAGCAAGAGGGCAAGGCAGGAAATCCCGTCTTTGCCTCCCAACAAAAGACGTCGAATGAAATATTTGCACAGCAGGTCCCTTTTCCGGTTGTGGCGGACAGGCCTGATGGATTCCCTTTTGGACTCTCTTTTTAGTCCCAGTTGTAGCCTTCGTGACTTAATCTAGATACCGGTGGTTGGGAAGCGTTCATTCAAATTAGTAGCTTGTTGAGAAGCAAGTCACAATCGGGTAACGAATCTTTTTCAGAAGGACTGAAACAGGGCAACCGAATGAAAAGGGGCTGAGCTGAGGTGGAGGAGCCCGCAGACCATAGGGGTATAGTTAGATGAACGAGAGGGGATAGCAGACTAGTAAACATCGAGGACCAGAGAGGAGAGCATAGTGACGAGAGACCTCTTCCTCCCCGTTCCAGTAAAGCAAGCTGTGGTCTAATCCAACCTATCCGTTCCAGTACTTTTTGTTTGTCGAGTAGGCTTAGGCTACAGTCCAATACCTATGAAAGAAAGAGCTAAAGTTCCCATTGGAAGCACTTATGGGAGATGAAACGAAAAGAAGCTTTACCATGCCATGGCATAACTTCCACTGGTTTACGAACAACTGAATCGGACCGTTCGATTCAAATAAAAAGTAGGTAGACGATAAGCCGCTAGTGAAGAAATGTGAACTCCTCCTTTGGCCAAGCAAAACAAAGAATCATTCTCTATTTGACTTCCTTGAGCTGCCGTCATTCGATCAGTCCCTCTTTGGGAGATCCGCCTTCATAAGCTTTCTCCCATTGGCTGTCAAACAAAACTGATAGAGAATAAAGGTTGACCGGGGAGTCTTCATAGCTTGAACGTACAAAACTTGAATTTCTTTCATTGTAAACATAAGTTAAGTCAAGACAGCTCAGGGGGTCAGGGAGTCAAATGGTATACCAATCTATGTTTGCCGTGGCATTGCGGAGGTCGAAGGGTAAGACCATCTATTTTGATGACTGCCTTTGGCCCATAAGCATAAGCCGGGACTGGAAAAAGAAAAGCTATCAGTCCTTGCCTTCTGGGTTTGAATTTCATCTCATCGATGACTGGAATCGCTCCTATCAAAAAGAGTTCCTATAGCTGGACAACTCCCCGAAAAGTGAAAGCTGATTAAGCAAAAATCCCATCCATGAAATTTCTAATAAAGCAACGCCATTGTTCGGTGCGGGATGTCCTGCCCAGCGAGTGTCGTGACACTCCTTCAACAAGTCCCTACGTATGTTATCCCACCTTGGGACGAAAAGCTTATTCCCTTGGTGTAGAGCAGACCATCCTTTTCCCAAAAGCGACGAGTCCTTCCCTCCTTGACAGCTTGTAGTAGGCTCCTAGCTACTGCGTTATATTGTAGACCCTCCTTGATCCTATAAGAAAGGGTGCTCCTAAACTGGCTCACAGCAGTTATCTCCTGTAGCTTCAAGCTCACAAGCTCTGCTTTCCGACTTAACGCATCAGCCAGACGATTTGTGCGTCCCGGCTTATACTCTATACACATATCGAACTCAGCCAAGAAGTCTTGCCACCTTGCTTGCTTCGGGCTGAGCTTCTTCTGTGTTTGGAAATAGCTGGTGGCTATCTTATCCGTTCGGACAACGAATTTTGACCCGAGCAGATAGTGTCTCCAAGTGCGTAGACAGTGCACTATGGCGGTCATCCCCTTTTCTTGTACTGTGTATTTCCGCTCGGTGTCATTGAGCTTACGGCTCTCATAGGCGATTGGGTGCCCCTCTTGCATAAGAACTCCACCGATGGCATAGTCCGAAGCATCGGTATGTACCTCGAACGGCTTAGCGTGATCCGGCAAGGCCAGCACCGGATCAGCCATGATGGCTCCCTTTAAGTCCTCAAGGGCCTCTTGAGATTCTCTCGTCCAATGCCATGGTTGGTTCTTCTTAAGGAGATTAGTCAAAGGTGCAGCCCGACCCGAAAAGCCTTGGATGAACCTACGATAGTAGTTTACCAGGCCAAGAAAAGATCTTAACTCATATACCTTTGATGGGGGATCCCATTCCTCTATGGCCTTCACCTTCTCATTGTCCATGCAAATGGTCCCTCCCTTGATCCGATGTACAAGGAACAAGACTGATTGTTGAGCAAAAGAGCACTTCTCCTTCTTGACATAAAGCTGGTTGTCGCGTAATATCTGGAAGACAGCTCGTAAGTGCTCCACGTGCTCTTCAAGCGTCCCACTATAGACCACAATGTCATCAAGATATACCACCACAAACCAGTCCAGGTAGGGGTGGAACAACCGGTTCATCAGGGTGCAAAACGTTGCTGGGGCAGCCAAAAGGCATCACCAGAAACTCGAAGGCACCATATCGGGTGACACAAGTAGTCTTTGCCTCGTCGCCCTCAGCGATTCGGACCTGATAGTAGCCTGACCGAAGATCTAACTTCGAAAAGTACCGTGCTCTTCCTAGCTGATCGAACAGATCCGCAATGAGAGGGATGGGGTACTTGTTATTGATCCTTACCTTGTTGAGGGCTCTATCGTCGATGCAAAGTCGAAGACTCCCATCGTGCTTCTTTTGAAACAGCACTGGTGCACCATATGGGGCCTTTGATGGCTCGGCATCTAGCAACTCCCTCAATTGCCTCCTCAGTTCTTCTAGCTCCGGTGGGGCCATCCTGTAAGGTGCCATTGCCGGTGGCTTAGCCCCAGGTTCCAGCTCAATGCGATGATCCACCTCTCTCCTAGGTGGAAGTCTCCTCGTCCGGTGGCATAACATCTTTGAACTCGTCAAGGACTTCTGCTATTACAGTACAGTCGGTAGCTCCTCACTTGACCCATTTTCTTCATCCCCAACTAGCGCAGCCACAAAGGTTTCTTCGTCCTTCTTGACTCCCTTGACAAGCTGCAAGGCGGATAAAGTGGGCACACTCGTTTTCACATTCACACTTGGGATCATGCCTGGTCTTCCTTCATCCATGATGCCTAAGGTGCCCAAGTATGGCATAGGGACGTCGGTTGGTTCCAAGAACTCTATCCCTAGCCCGCTTGACGCGGGCTAGCGGCGCCACAGTGAAATTAGTCGTCCCTTTCCATCCTCCTATTTGTAGCTCCACGCCCTTTGCAATGCCATGGATTGGTTTCGCGGCAGAGTTAACGGCCTTGATGCGGCTGGTGTCCCTTTCCGTCTTCAGCCCCCATTGGCTTTCTCCTCGGATATGAAGTTGTGGGTTGCTCCTGTATCAACTAGGGCCCTAGCCTGCTGGCCGTTTATGTTCATATCCACGTACATTAGACCCTTAGTGGCCCGCTTGGGACTTGCAGGCTGCTTCTTCACAACGTTTAGTAGCCTAAGCGCACCCATCTTAGGCTCTTCAGGCTCCTTTTCACTAGCTCCTTCGCCTCTTCGGTCTTCAGAAGTGCATTGAGAGCCTTCCTCTTAGGGCAGTCCATGGCCCGGTGCCCAACGGCTCCGCAGATGAAGCACCCTGCACTCCTGGTGGTAGGTTGTTCCTTGCCTTTGCCATGGAACGACTTCCGTCAGTCCTTCTTTGAGTCACTCTTCTTCGAAGCCCCACCTTTGCAACGACTATAGTAACGAGTATACTCTAGTATCCATAATAAACTATACCGAATTTTTTATCATAGTACCCATATTTCTTTGAGGAATCAAGGAATTGAACCCACATAAAGCCTGTTACCTGTTGCCGATCCGATTACCAATTCTAAGGATTAACCTGAAGAGAAGGAAGTTAGGACCGGCTGAAAGAAGGACAGCGGGGAAAGTTCTCTAACCTGGGAGAAACCTATTTTGAATCCGTCTTTGAGGTACGGAAAGGGCCAGTCCTCCTATCGCGAACCTATCCACTTATCTACCGCATCGGGGCGAACATCTCGGCGTCGGTTGCTGAAAGCGGGGATAGGACGAAGGGTTTCTTTTTTGTTGAGAGCATCCCTGAGGGCATAAGCGTTTCCCATTGCCGAATCTATCTTTTATTGACATTGAGGGAGTACCAATCACAGATGTTGGTTCCTTCACAAATGAACAAGCAAGAGTTCGAGAAAGGCGACACACGAAAGTCAAGTGCCCATCAAAAAGACGAGACGGAGTTTGGGCGATCAGACAGTAGTCGTATAGGCAGTCCAGTCAGTCCTTCTTCCGAGCATCCCTTTCCCTACCTTTCAAAACAGAGATTTTGGTCCTACCCTTGCTATTCACTCTAGCTATTAGTTTGATATCCCTATGCTTGCTTATTGTTGACTCTTTTTTTGTTTTTTCTATCCTACCTATGAATTATGGCTTGTGAACTCAAGTATCTCCTTCTTTGCCTGCTGCTTTTGCCCATTCTTCTTGACTAGCTGGTTGAGCTGGCAGACCCACTCGGCTGTTTTGTTTGAGCTTCTTTTTCGAATGAGCCCTTTGCTTCATCGAGAATGAAGAGGCTTCCCCGTGGGACTCAAGGGTCGACGATGTTTTTCTTCTTCACCGACCCATTTATCACTCATCAGATCAAGCCTAAAAACGAGAGAGACGGGAAGACAATGCAATGAGGTCCTACTTATGCAACTCAGTCAGAATCCGTGGAAAGTTGTTGCAAGAATGAAGAGCAGCGCCACCGTCAAGTATAGATATAGGATTCCATAAGATCAGAGCTCAATTAATCCAAGCTAGAAGAAGATATTCCTTCTTTTAAATCTCGCTCAGTAGGGTCCCCCCTATCCAAAGAGATGAGCATCGATCGCATCGAGTTCTAAAAAAAAGAGAAGAAAGCTGATCGGTGAATAAGGACTCAAGTCATTCATCCTAATCAGTAGACACGCATTCAAGATCAAGAGATTCCACGCGGAAGGATGCGTCAGAAAGCGCTATCTATCCACAACATTATCATCGGAGTCGAGTTGAGTCGGGGCGCTATGATAAGGTAGGCTTATACACCTCAACAGCGCTATGTCTATCCTCTTTTGTTGGCCAATGGAATGGATAGCTGAGTTCACCTTGGCTTGTTCAGTCCGTGATACGAGTAGATGAATCCACTTCATCCGGAGATGGTGAAAGCTCGGTCAATGAAAATTAGCTAATCTTCCCACTTCAAAGGTATACTAGACTCTTTGCTTTTTTGCTTCACAGCAAGAAAAGTCATTCAGTGGCTCTCAAACAGAAAGATTGAGTGCCATGCGAATAAAACAAAATGTAAAGCAGCTCAGTCAGCAAGCAAACCTGGAAAAAAGGTCAGCCGCAGATCTCTCTTGCCAATTATCTCATCAATAGGCATCCCGCGCACACAGTCTCTTATCGCATCTATAGAGAAGGAAGACCACTCACTATGTGACCTATTCCGAGCATCTCTTTATTTATGCAATTCTTGTCTTTCGATCTTCTCTACGGAATAGAGATCTTGTTACCAAAAAGATGATTCCTTTTCGTGTCTATCTGGATCTGTATGGTCTACTCTCTCGTCTTTGGCACCAACTTGAATAGCAGTAGGTATCTGAAAAACCTATGTTGCGGTAGTCATGGCTTTTCCCCTGGGGATCTTGGTCATGTCTGTCTCTCTCCCCCTCGTCTTTCTTGGGGCCATTGTCTCTACTTTAGTCATTCCTCGCTACCTGGATAGGTTCCGTTTCCTTATCTTTCTTTTCCCACTCCTTCTCTTTCTGTTTTGGATGCCTATGCTCACGTCCGGCATGTGGTGATATGAGCGTCTTCCTCCGTTTCTATCTATCTAGTAAGGTGGGGGCAGCCTGGTGGGCTAGGCAGCAAGTCGACTAAGTAGTTAGTTCAGTTGAATGGAAATCAAATCTCCATCGACATGGGTGTGCCACGCTATACCCGGTTGCAAGGGAAGACCGGGTTAGGGCAGCGCGAGCTCAGTCAAATGGGTAACCTCGTAGCGAATGCGCAGCTAACTATCCTTTCACATTTGCTTGCTAGCTCTACCCAACTGTCTCACAAGCCGATCGTCCAGCTGACATCTTGGGTTCAACCTCCTTTCTCTCTCTTTTTTCCGGGAACCTAGTTCCTCACCTACCCGCCTGGCTGCTCCACCATCTTAGTTTAGTTCCCTAGTAGCGAAAAGGGTTTACCTGGCTAACTTGTAAGTGGAAGACTCACCTGATCTTGCATCAGCTAAAGATGTTCGAGAAGATTCCCATCCAGACCTTATTGGAACTGTATCCCCAGGCCTTTCCGCTTTAGTGGATTCGTCCACACCCGCTGCTTTGGCTGTAAAAGCATCTCTTTGTATGATCGACTGTACGATCGATATAGCTGCATGATCTTATCTACTAGAAATTGTTCTTTCTCTCTTCTTGGTTGTGTCTTTGTGCTGCTTATCCGCTCATGGATGGAAAGCCGTGAGCTCCCTTGTCTCAATTGCCCATCTCCATGCACTATGTTCTCGTGCTGTTTGTGTTACATATCTCCTATTAGCCTTGGTATGTGCGCCGTCGTTGAATACATGCTTTTCCAAAAAGTCTCGTTTTGGAAAGGTAAATCTGCCGTTAAGCATGAGTTTATTGGCGACGGATATCGGCGCCCTAAACGACGTCTATCGCGCCTTAACTTAATATAATTAGACAAGAAACCGACGGATAATGCGCCTATTTCTTGATAAGCATGCCACCATCCCTCTCCTGTAGGTTGCCTATGGTTTCCCGCTTTGACCGTCAGGTAAAAGCCTCACCGGCGTGTGAGGGGGTATGTCCACAAGTTCGGTTCGGTAAATCCTCTCTTTCCTTCGTCTCACGCCTTTTCTTGAGTCTAAGGCGCTGTAAGCCCTTGGTGAGTTCCTTTTTCTTAAGAGTGGTAGGGAGTGCTTCCTGGCAAGAAGAACGAGGACAACGATCTACCCCATTGATTGAGATAACTACTCGGCATCCAATCCGTCTTGTCTTGGTGGAGTGTCGGTGATGCTGGGTGCAATCGTTTTTCCCCTAGCGTTGGGCGTAAGTAAACAATTCTCTATTCGTTTTCAACCAGTGAGTGATTCCATGAATCCCGGAACGAAATGTCTGGAGTAAGACCAGGGCACACAGAGTTTACCCGAATCGATAGTTCGTCAAGTTCATCTATTTCCGTACTCAATCTCCTCAGAACGGATAGAGGCCAGACAGGTGATCAAGGAGTGAAGTTCGGAGGCAATCTCTTGCTTGATAGCCCGCTTCGGTGCAAAGACAGAGTTGCCTCATTGGTAGCGAATACCAATGGACCCTTAAGGGATGAATTCTGTTCTATCTCACCAGGAATTTCTTCAGAAAGCTCGAAAGGGTCTTTTGAAGGAAAACTAGCCAGTAGATCTGCAAAAACTTGCCCCTTTATCGCTTTGGGAGTGACACATTCTATGTAAAATTCTGACAGCTGTAACAACCATCGCGCTTTCCTTCCCGAGAGGGCTGGCCTTGACAGCAAGTACCTTATCGGATTAGCCCCCACAACCAACCTTGTGCGCCAGCATATAATATATTGACTTTTGGGCTGCTTCTATAATAGCTAAAGAATTTTCTCTGCTTTTTTTATCTAGCTTCAGCTTCTTTGAGAATTCTACTAGCATAGTCTATTGGCTTTTCTTGACCATTTTGATCATCCTGTGCTAGCACTACTCCGATAGCATTATCATTGAAAGCAAGATATAGCTTAAGTTCCTTACCTGCTATTGGAGCCATCATCACTGGGGCGTTCGCTAAGGTCTCCTTGATTTTCGCAAAGGCTTGTCGATTCACCAAATAATCAAGAAATTTCCCTGACATTACTCCGAAGGCGCACTTCATCGGGTTCATCTTCAGCTTGTATTCTCTGCATCTCTGTAGGACTCGACGAAGCACTTCCACATTCTCTTTCCTTTGCTTGGATTTCACTACTATGTCATCAACGTCATCCTCCCTCCGGTCGCCTCATGCATCATATTATGAAAAATAGCAGTCATAGCACGTTGATAAGTAGCACCAGCATTCTTTAAACCAAAAGGCATCACTGTGTAATAGAAGTTACCTATCGGAGTTCTGAAGGCAGTCTTTTCCGCATCCACAGGGTTCATCTTTATTTGGTTGTAGCCGCTATACCCATCCATGAATGAGAACATCTCATGCCCAGCTGTTGCGTCTATGAGCAGATCCATCTTTGGCAAAGGGAAGTCATCCTTCGGACAAACTTTATTTAGGTCTCTGAAATCAACACAGCAGCGGATTTGCCCATTCTTCTTCTTGACAGGGACTATGTTTGCCAACCAAATGGGGTCTTGTATGGGCTTTATGAAACCAACCTTCAATAGCTTCTCAATCTCTTCTTTCATTTTTTTCTCTATTTCAGGCTTGAAGACTCTGGCGGGTTGTTTGACAGGCTTTGTGTGAGGAGTTATATGCAAAGAATGACATACTAGATCAGTACTTAAACCTGGCATCTCATCGTAAGTCCAAGCAAACACATCTTTGTATTCCTAGAACTAATTTACAATGCTTTCTTTTTCAGTGATGCCAAGGCTAGCTGATACAAAGAAAGGTTTTTCTTCTTCGCCAAACAACTAAAAAAGGTTGATTTGCTCCAACTTTTCTTCCACTGCTTTGACGCCGTCTTGAAAATAGCTTGGCGCGGATTGTGCTTCTTGGACCTTATTTTGTTCTTCTTCAACGAGGCATACTTCACTAATGGCCCTCTTTTCCTTATTCTTCTTTTTTTGCTTATTCTCCCCTTTCTTTGGGCTTTATCGCCTGTCGCTTCTCGTCCTTCGTTCCCTCACCAGAGAGGCCTCGTTCTGTAATTGCTATAAGCTGTAGAAGGTATTACCATCTGGCAGCGTGACTTTGATGCACTGCTCTTCACCATCAGTCTTAAGTTTCTTCTGAGCCCTCTCGCTAGGCTCTGCTTCATCTCGCTTCATAAGGTTTTAAACTCTCTCGCTGGACTTCTCTGCATCTTCCTTTATTAAGTCCTCCCAACGAGTCGATATGATCCCTGGACCCTCTTTCAATGAAAGCTCTCCATCCTCGGCAAACTCCGAATAATGGATAGCGTCAGCAAAATGGATTTCAGATCTCTCGAAGGGAGTGCTCACCGCAGGTACTCGTACCTCTTTTCCTTTGATTCTACGTTTAATACATTGATGGTATGTCGATGGGACCGCTTGGTATTTATGAATCCATGGTCTGCCCAGAAGAGCGTTTTATGTCGTCGGTGCATCCACAACCTGGAACTCTATCGGACTCTTGAAAGGTCCAACGTTGCAATTGACTCTGACCATCCCTACAGTAATTTGACAATTCGAACAAAAATCATATACCTCGATAGGTGCTCCTCCAATGTTTTCTTTAGGAATGCCTAGCGCTTCAACAGTGGACATTGGTATGAGATTGACTGCGGAGCCAGGATCAACCATCACTCTCTTCACGGCCACCCCATTCATCTCTGCTTCAACATACAACGAACGGTTGTGGAAGGGCTTTGGCGCCAACATGTCATCATCGGTGAAAGTGACAGTCTTCGCTTGCTGGTTCAAGTACTGGTCTGGTCGACTGCCAACGATGTGAGTGCTTTAGTGCGATTGAGAGAGTGCTTGTTAATTATTTAAAAATCTATTTAATTGATCCCGTTTGTCTTATTTTATTATAATTTCATATATATTAGAATGAGATTAGTAATAATGGGGATGACTTTATAGGTATGGATTTAAATAACACGAATAGATTAGAAAGAAAAGGATTCGCTTCGGCGGGTGATTGAACTAAAAAAGAATTTAACTAAGTGGCACTCCTTCCTTGCTTCTTACCCCGTAGTGGGATATTATTTTTTTACAATAGATCGTAGATTCCCTGGCTTGGCTAGGAACCTAGTCCCTTCTTGTGACAACAGAAGAGAAGGGCTTTCGTCAACGCTCTCTCTCTTGAATTTTATAGGTTCAGCTATTAGGCACATGAGGTGGACAACTAAGAGTCAATAGGCGGACCATCAACCTAGTCTAGTTTCGTCAGCGGCAATGAAAAGATTGTTCCGGCTTTCTAGCCAATAGGAGCAGGTTCAATTCCGGCCTTCTATTTCCATAACGAGAGTGGGGTCAGTCTGCCATCATTCTACTGTGGTGAAACACACCCGTTCAGAACAGCTGCTTGGAATTGGAATTTGATATGGCAGATCAATCGAGTCTCCCTTCGTTCTTGTTCAACCATCTTATTCAGAGAAGGGTGGAAACTGACGGGCAGTCGATAAGACCGGGTTTCGTTATGAGTTGATCTTCCCCAGTCTGGTTAGGAAAGAACAAAGGTTGAGGCCTCAACCGGGCTTTCATAAATCAGTCTCTTTTATGAATAGTAGGGCGCTGAGGGAGAACTTCTCGACGACAAAAAAGACGAGCTTTCTGTTGGAGGGTGCCTGCCGCCCCGAGTCAAATTGACTTGAAAATAATTGGTTTATAAACAAAGTGGCATCTCGAAAGTGCCGCTAGGAGGTTTCATCATGGAACGTCCAAAAAGCCTGGTCAAATGCGAACATTGCTTTTCCGGGGGTGCCCATATAATATAACGGAAATTGGGAAGCTTCTTTTTCTTATTCTAAAAATATGCCCTAGAACAAGTTATTGAATGGAGTGAGAGGTCCTTTTCTTTCCTACTACTGAACCCGGAAACTGCGTAGATTGCTTTGCTTGCGATTCCCTAAGTAACCAATCCCTGTCATTTCACACGGAAAATGGTACGTTTTGAGCGTTTGAAGTGGACGAACAATCAGCGTACGTAATAGAGTTTCATGCCAGAATGTCTTTCTGCCCAGCAGCGCTTGAAACCGCTTTCATGCGTGTTGGTTGTTGGTGGAGAAGAAAACGCGCTTGAAAACTCAGATTCTATTACATATCCGAAAGCGTGAAAGCTTGAACTGCACAAAGAAGGATCCTTTGCCCTCGGTTTAGTACAGCTACCCATAAACCTTTGACGCTTAGTCTCTGTCAATCGTAACTGATTCAATCGATCGGTCGAACAAACTTCATTTGAAATAGCGGCGTAGTTAACAAAAACAAAGGTACGAGAAGAGAATTCCAGTTCGGCTTCTCAATAAGGCTTTGAAAGAAATAGGTATGTTCGATTCACTTTTTGTCCTCGTCTCCGAAATTAGGTTCTTGTCAAGTCAAGGTTCTGAAAGAAAGTGGGTTTTCTTATTCCCGCTTCTGACTCTTTCTATTTTTTTTCGAAATTCCCTAGTCAGATCAACCTGATTCATTCCATCGGGGAACCCACTGCTGGAAGTGGCTTTGGCCCAAAGGCCGAACCATTTATTCCGTGCAACCGCAGTTTGATGGCCGTTCAAAATGATTCCGCAACTACTCTCCCTTTCCTACTCACCGAAAATTTTGACACCTTTGATTAAGGCAGAGTTTCGTTTTCATTCGATGTGCCTTAAAAGAAAAAGTTTCGTCGTGATAGTTTCGATTCGAGCTTTTTCCATTAACCCTAAAGGAGTCATTCAGAGGTGAGTGAAGGGGCGCAGAAAAAAGCTCATTTCTTTCATTCAGGAATGGACACTGGACCAGGATGAAATGCGGTAATATCGGGATTGGCGGATTTTTTGAATTTAAATAAGCCTAAACTCAACACGACTAGTGAATTCAAATTATAGTCTAAGGCGGATTTCTTCAAATTGTTTGAGTCTTGTATTGTGGTTTTTCAGTAAAGACCCCGACGTAGAAATATTCACAGCCCGGCTCACACGGGCGGACAATATTCACCCAGAGCCCCGTTGCGACCGCAATGCTGTTCTTGAAGGACCTCGGGGCCTTACCTTAGGGCAAAAAAAGGGAATAGAAGTTAGGAAGACTACTGACGTAGGGCGGCCGGTGAGCTCAACCTCGAACCATTGTTATTAGTTCCTATTACCTCCCTGCACGAACCTCGGTCCAATCAAAGCTTTTGTTCGGAATTGGGGGCTAGAGCCGGTTAGAACTCCCATTTACCGATCGGAGGTTTGAGCAGCTATGGCAAGCTGTTTTTCCGAATAGTGGGTATGGGGAACCCACCGTACCAACACGATTGGCTGGTGTTGCGGATACCGGACCCGTTATAACCCCGATTGGAAGGGCAGGCTAGTCTTCATATGGCTCTGGGGATGCGAGGCTTGATCCTTACCATTGAAAGTGAGTATCCCGTATTCGACGACGGAGATAGAGCATTAGTTGCAGTTTTCACCCCACCTTAACGACCAAGGGATTAAATCTTTCTCCCAGCAGGGAGGCGTCACCCGAGGCCGATTCCAGTGGATCACTATAGATTCTTCTAGAAGCAAGCTACCGTCTGGCTAGCTCGTGCAATCTTAGAGAAATTCCTTCGCGCTTAGCTTAGTAAGCTAAGCAAGCCTGGTTCCCCGGGCACTATGGTAGGACGTGGATCGATCATGACGAGAATGGACTTCTCCGTAATGTAATGGTTTAGAAGAGTCAGGGTCCAGTTCGATAGTCTCAGACTGATGAAGCAATGGCGTATCCTGCTCTGTTCTAGTAGCGGAAGCCAGGCCAGGGATCTTAGTAGTGGTGTCTGCTCAGCGGGACTCTCGCCTGAACCAGAAATCTCGTATGTAAGTAGTCGAGACCAATGCCGTTCCAGTATCCGCCCAAAACAAGAGTGAAAAAGAAAATGATCGGAAACTCGAAAATGGACCGGTTATTTTATTCGCATACGGCACCCGTTGCTTGATGGCTACCCCTTCGCTACCCTCTTCATAGTCGCTTCTCTCTGCGTTGACCGTTCCTCGGTGCTACCCTCGGCATCGTGAACTGCGGTGCTGTCTCCAGCAGTCAAAGTGTTGGTCGGACGGATAGGGCTCCTAAGGGTTCGTTCCTATTGCCCGATTGGATTGGCGACTTCGAGTGGTCGACTCGTTGACAAATCGCGCCAGAGCCTTGGTACACTCGATCCACGCCTTGAGCTGTGATGTGGCTATCGTCAGAAAAGAAAAAAGCCTGAAGGTTGGAGCAAGACGAGCGTATATTTTGTTTACTAAGACTTCCCTTTGGCGGCCGTTCACTTCAGGAATAGGGGTTGTTGATTCTTTTGCAATTCGTTTTTTTGATTTCCTGTGCGTATTCACCCGGGTTGAGTTGAGGAGGCAGTCCGTGAACTAATTGGTTTTCGAGCTTTCGTATACGGGAAAAGAGCTCCGCTGGAAAGTGGGAAGAAATTTGCTCAAGTGAAGGGGACCCACCTCACCACTCCCCTTCCCCTGCTCCATGGCTGAAACAGGGCCTCTTCTTCCAATTTCTTCTGCCGAGAAGAGAAAGAAAGAGTACAGCTTCACTGACTTTTTGTTTACGATCGGAAGACGAATGAGATCAGAAAGGCCATCATTAGAGCAAACAATGCAATAGCTTCGGTTAGAGCAAAGCCCAAAATGGCATAACCAAATAATTGTTTAGCCAATGAGGGATTTCGCGCCACGGAATGAATCGAGGAACTGAAGACGTTTCCAATACCGACAGCTGCTCCCGCTGAAGCAATTGTAGCTGCTCCGGCACCTATTGATTTAGCACCTTCTAACATCAATATTCGCAAATTTTCGCCTCACGCTTTTCCTTCGCTGCTCTTTCTTGGATTCTTCGTCGATTCCTCTTCCCCACGTTCCTTTTTTC